TCTGCCCTAGTTCAAGTTGCGGATGCTACAAATAATGATTTTTATATTTTAAATTTTTTACAAATAGAAGTTTTAGGACATACTTTATATACATATTCATCAATATTATTAATTATATTAAGTTTTGTTTTACTATTAGCTATGTTTTCTACTATAGTTTTATCTAAAAAATAAGGATTTGCGTACGCAAGTGCTTGGGTTATGTACATAACCAACTGCAGGCACAATAAATTTAAGTTTTGGCATAATTTCAAGCTTAAAAGACTACTACTTTTTTTAACCCTTTTTGTGACCTAGGCAGGAAAAAGACTCATAATTTTATAACAACCTTTTTTCATTTATAAGTATATCTTTATTTTTAAATATAGAATTAAAAGGGTTGTTCGATTCTTTAATTTTTCTTAAGTTATTACTAGTATATATTAACCATTATAATTAAATGGTATAATATCGTGTTACCAATACGAATTTATAGGTTCAAATCCTGTTAATGGTATATTCCAAATATAAATATTTATTTCAATAAAAACATTATATTTGTGCTAATCAGGAGTCATAAATTCGCTTATAATATTAAGTACTTGAAAAACAAGTTAAACAAATATAATAATTTAAGAGAAACAAAAGCTAATAGGCTTTCTTAATATAATTATATAATAAATAAATCAAGAAATTGAAAAATAAATTAACATTATTAAAATTACAAGAAGAATTAAATGATATGAAATCATCATTAAATAAATCAAGAATAACATCAAAAGCAGCATCAATAAACAAATTAAAGAAAAATAAAATAAATAAAATCAGTATTGCGAACGCTAGATCATCATCATTATTAATATTATATTTATTATCATGGGTAGCTTTTATAATAAGCAAATTACCTTTTATAACAAAATATACTTCAGCTATAAAACTGATAATAGGAAAAACAACTTTCTGGGGTATAATGGTATTATTAAGAAAAGGTTTTATAACACTTAACGCAGTAATAGGAATATGGCTAATGTTTAAAGTAACAGGTTGAAATGAAGGGTCATTCTTCATGTCAGCTGCAGCAATAGGTTCAAGTTATATGGAGTTCTTTGTAACATTTATTTATAAAGCCTACGATTGGCTATATAGCTTATTTGATAACAAAGTTGTACCTAACATACCAAATAATAATTGGAACGGTTCACAATTCAATGGTTGGAATATTCGACCAATGAAAGAAAATAATTATGTATCATTAGCAGAAAATGCTAAAAGTTGGTATCAATCTCCAACTCAAATTGCTGCTAATGATTCATGGGGCGACTGGCTACCTTCTTGGAAAACATTATTATATATTGGTATAACTGTAGTAACAATTGCTACTCTGTATTCAGGTTATGTATACATAAATGATTGGTTTTGCAGTACTGCAGCGAGCAACAATATAGATCCGAAAGGAAAAGGTCCAGAAATATATATAGAATCTCCAAGAGGAACTAGTCGCGGAGCGAGTAATAATAAATCTATATTAGGTACAATAGGTGACACATTAATATTTAACAGAGTAAGAAATATAAGTGATGCTGCAACTTATCTAACACAAAAATATTTACCGTATATGGATCATGGAGAATGAAGTCAAACACAAATAAATAATCCTCATAGTCAAAAATTACATCAATTTTATCCATATACAACCTATAAACCTTATGATTCATTTTTCAATAGATTAAAATCATTAATATTCAATGAAAGTGCAGTAGAACAACAGTTAAGAATACGAGATTTGAGTATATGTAATAAAACTGAGTATGTACCCTCTGCTGTACAGCACGAGGGTTTTGTTCAAGGTTGTTCTAAAGATTTAGAAATACCTACTATTCCATCAACTCCTATGCAAAGTGGATATGGTGTTAATCCTAAAGCACCACCTGTACCTTTATTAGATAATGAAACTTTAGCAAGAATTAGTTATCAATATGGTGTACCGCAACCTCAAGCGTCACCTATATTAAAAGCAAGTAGTATATTAAGTTTTGTTTTACTATTAGCCTTGTTTTCCACTACGATTTTAGCTAAGAATTATGAATAAATTTAGTTTTGTTTTTTGTTGTTTTTTAAGGCTTAAAATGAACCCTTTTTTAAGCTCTTAATTAAACTCTAATTGATTCATAATTTTAAAACATACTTTTTTCAACTTATAAGTAATTCTTATTTATACTTGATTATAAACTAGATGATAAAAGGGTTAGTATTTTGTTTTAATACTTTCGGGTTAGTATCAACTAATATATTATTTTCATTATAAATTAGGTCTCTTTTATTATCATTGTGCTTAATAGAATATGTTTGCTCAATAATATCAAGAGACCCATCGACTAAATTTTTAAGCGTCTTTTTCTGTTCAACGATCTTTTCAGAGTCCTTATGAAGGATTTCTACAAAGGTATCGAAATTAAGAATATTAGCACCAGAAAGTTTAGTTATAACTCCTGCATTAAGGCCTTTAATTTTAGTAATTTTAGAACCTGATTCAGTTTCTAGATAATAAGCCTTAGGCGCTAAAAACACTGCCTTTTCAATAACACATTCTAATTTTAACTGACCTAATTTGTCACCAATTATACCACCAAATAAATTATTCATTTCATCAGGATTCTTATCAACGAAGACGCTATCAGTATCAGTATAAAATAATTTAAGAGATGAGTTATTTTTAAATTTACTCATTTCTATTCTAGCTAGAGCAGTCACTGCCGCAGCTATTCCTACGTTAATATTATGATAGTGACTTAAACCGCTAATTTTACATTCAAGATTATTATTTTCTCGAGTTACAATAAAGTTATCTTTTCCGAGAGGCTCAATATCTATGATATGCTTATTCTTATGTTGTTTATTTAATAAGTCTAATATTTCCCGGTTATCAAATATGCTAGTATCTTCCAACGAATAATCCATACCAAACCGTCCATAAAGACTATTCATAAGAAGTTTGGCTGTCATATTCATAGGATGAGACTTATGATATTCTTTTCTTAAAGAATATAACTGAAGAATATAATCCTTAAAGATAGTAGTTCTTTCACTGAAATAATAACCACGTAAAACCTCTATCTCATACCCATATTTTCTTGCGTTAACAATTTCTTCTGAGTATAACATACATTCAAATTCTCCTACCGGAGCAAGAGTTTTATTATTATGCCGCAACTGAATTATAGGATGTTTTAAACCTAGAGGTGTAATTACTTTACAATAATAGAAACCTAATACCCCTCCCTTAAGGTTAGGGATTATATTATTAATAATTAAATCTTGGTTGTAAATATCACCTTCGAAATAAACTATCTTACCTGTGGGTAACTCGAATTTACTCATTATGTAAGGATATAAAGAATTAACATCATAATAAAATAACTTAAGAAATTTTTTCAATAATTTCGAGCCTAAAGCCTTCAATCCTTGGAACCAGGTTATATTACTTGGGATATACATATCAGTAGCACCTCCAGTGTAAGCCATTTTAATATCTGTGTAGAATTTTCCAGCTAACATAGGAATTTTAGTTTTACCTAAAAAATGTGTTCTGAATATTGAAAATGTTAAACTAGTTAAGGTAGGAAATTTAGTTATGTTTACCTGGTACTTATCCCAAATAAGAACACTAAATTTCTCTAATACTTGATGTAAAGAAATACAATCTAGAATACAATATTTAGTTGCAATATCTCTAAGATTCCAATTACCATCAAATTTAGAACAATAATTATTATAATCATTAACATCAATAAAGGTATTTGTTGGAAATAAGTCCATATTAGGAACGCTACCTACATAATCTAGATTATCCTTATTAACGAAATTATGCGGAAAAATATCTTTTTGAGTATTAGTATTAAATGCAATAGCTAACTTTCTTAAGGAACTAGGTAATAATTGATAACTATCATAGAAAGTTAGCTTAATAACCTTATCCTTTTTAAGAAGTTTATCTTTAATAGTTTTACTTATTTTAATACTAATAATTCTACCCTTATTTCTAATAATATTAATGTTGAAGTGTTCATTTAAAATATCTAACATAAATAATGAATCAAAATTACTTAAATTATGAGCATATACCTTGTAACCATCGTATTTCTCTATAATTAATTTATTTAAGCAATCAAGAATCATTTCCTTATGATTATTGAAATCTGTAACATAATTACTTATGAAACTTTCTTGCGGACGCAAATCATAAAAACTAATTAGATAAGGGACTAATCTATGCGCTCCTAGCTACGTGATCTAAATAAGTTTCTAGATCAAGAGTAATGATATCTTGGTTAATTTGAGTTTCCTTATTTAATGTTTTAATATATTTATTTTGTTTAACTGATTGAAAAAATTGAACTCCTTTATCTAGAGAACAATAATATTTATTTGAACCGATAGTTCTAGTAAATATACCCTTATTAATTTCCTGATCATTGAATATTAATCCTGATATTCCATTTCTAATTAATTCAATATTATTACTAATTAATCCAGTAATTGGATCCACGTATTGTAATATTTTAAATATGTTACCACTATTATTTTGTAGAATATAGAAGTGACTTTTATCTCTAGTTTCTTCGAATACGCATAATCCATATTTCAATGGATCTAAAGTAATAGGTAACTTATAGTGCCGATAATTTTGATGCATGTTACTTTGTTCAGGTATTCTATTATCTAATGGAGCATTTCCTTCCATGAAACCGTAATGAAAGATAATAGAATTTAAACCTTTATTTTTATAACCTTCATCTTTAATAGCTAAGATCGTTTGGATTTTATTAATTATAAAGGTTAACGAATCTTTATTTATATTAACTCTTAACATAGGACCCAATGTAAATATTGTACTATCAGAGCAAAGAGCTCGATAGCTTAAAATTAAATGTATATTTTGATCCTCGCCAAAGGCGACTGCCTTATTTGATATTATTCTGTCTTCCCAGAATTTTGATATTGACTGTGATATTATATTATTACTAATCATTTGTTCATGTAAATAATAAATTAACTATTAAAAATAATTATAGATTTAAAAAGTAAAATGAATAATAATAGTTGCGTGCCTGCAGTTGGTTATGTACATAACCCAAGCACTTGCGTACGCAATCGCTAGTCTTTTGTTTTACCTAGTAATCATAAAATTAATATAACTCCTTACTGGTTAAGCAGTAGGATACACACTTTCATGAAAAGTGGTATCATACTAGCCGGGATATATAAATAAAAAGAAGGATTTTAGAGGAAAGATATTTTTTGGTCTTTTTGGGACGTTTTTCTTACAAAATAATATTAATAAATATAGCGCGTAAAACGCGCTACCTCCTAAATAAAAAACATCCCCCGGGGGTTGTGTACACAAGCAGGGGGCGACAAAAAGGGTTAGCGTACTAATTTTTTAAATAAGTAGCGATTATTTAATCTTTATCTAATTGTTCTTTCGCGGACGCGAGTATTTTAGAAGAGTTGTGCCTCGCTTATGTACATAACGCGACGATTGGTTATTTAAAGCATAATATTTATTTCAAGCTTCTTTATCGTAAAGAGATGGAAAGTCTTTCTGCGATACATAAGGTTTCTTAGCTTTTAAAGCTTGAAATTCTTCAGAAGCTAGAAATTCTTGAAAGTCAGAATCATTAAAGTTGCTTAGGTTTGATTTTCCTTGCTTTACTAGCACTGGTGGATGCTTGAGACTGTAATTTTTCTGTTTCTTCCATTAGTTGTCTTGCTTCTTCCATTGGATTAGTATTGATAGAAATATTAGGCTTTTCTGGACTTTTACCTTTAGCATCACTCCAAATTTTAGATATTGCTTCACTTTCTTCTTCTGCTGGTGAACCTGGCGATGAGATACCTGTAATAGGTGAAGTTGCTCCGCTACCTTCAGTTGTTGAAGGTAACTGACTTGTAGAGGCTTGTGGAGTTGTATCTTTAATTGTTGATGAATCAGATGAGTAACCTTCGGTTAATGAATCAGAAGAGCTATCTTCAATTTTAAAATAAGAATCAAATTTTTCTCTCATAGTTGATCCTTCTGAATTAAATAATTCACTTAATTTAGCTCTTGCATTATTATTAAATAACCCAGGAGCGTCCGTAGTATCGCTCTGCCCTCCTCAGATATTATACCATTTTTTAGGATCGCGGACGCGAGTATTTTCTGTAGGTGCTGGAGGTGCTGGTGGTGCAGGAGGTGTTGTATCATCATCATCTGCGTCCCCTAGAGGTAGAAATCCTTTAAAGAAATTAAGGATATCTGGACCTAAGAAAAACATTATTATAGCACTAATTATAGCAAAAGTAATTATTGCAGTTATTCTTTCTGTTGTGGACATACCATCAAAATAGGAATTTTTATATCTGCTTCTTAAACTTTCACTAACTACAGGAATATCAGAATCTATAATTTTTTCTGCTACTTTATTTTTAGTTGCAGTAGCAATTTCTTTAATTTGTTCTACCTGAGTAGGTGCAATATTTTTTAATCCTAGTAGATTAAAGAAATCACTAAATATGTCTGTTAAACCAAGAAAATTAAAGGGAGCTAAAATTACTGCTCCAAATGTTGTAAATGTTATGTTAACTAACCATCGCACTGATTTATAAGTTTTATAAATTAACGATGGCTTTAATATAAAGAATGTTAATAATTTTAGACCGAACAATCGTTTTAAATGTTTAAATGTCCAAATAACTATAGTTAAAATGCCTAAAAAGAATTTTTGCCATATTTCAAAAAAACTGTATTTGCGTACGCAACTCATTTTTTAATTTATCCCTCTTCTCAGAAGTAAGGAGATCGCTAACTAAAGCTATAGGATTCAAATCAGTATTCACAATAGAGAATTAGTAAATACTGATATGAATGATCAGATTCGAACTGACAACTTAATACTGGGAAATATTAGATTATTCCATTTTAACTACATTCATTAATACTTGCGCTCCTTATGTACATAACCAGCGGATAATAATATTAATGCCGTGCTCACTAGGTGCGGTACCGCACCAAGTGAGCAGGCAGAAAAATTAAAGAATCGCCCCCCCCCCCCCCTTTGCTCACTAGGTGCGGTACCGCACCAAGTGACCAAAGGCAAGTACGGTCGCTACGCGAGCAGGTTATGTACATAACCAACAGCACGGGGGTGAGGTAAATTACATTTATTGATATTATTTTGTACGGGAAACGTTTGTAGAATGCAAGAAATATTCTACCCCTAAATTTCCTTATATTTATAATCATTCCGCCGTACTTGGCTTTGCCTAACCCTATATCTACTTAAACCTAATATGAATAGCTCTTACAAATGCAAAAGCGTATATCCTACTGCTTATTAGCATCCGCAAGTACGCTCGCTCACCTGCTGCTGCTGCTCGCGTAGCGACCGTACTTGCCTTTGGTCACTTGGTGCGGTACCGCACCTAGTGAGCACAGCAGCGTAGTAGTGCTCACGTACGTTTGGCCTACTGCAGTAACTAGTGAGCAGTTGGCCTATGCACGTACGCAAGCAATTCGGATACTGCTAGTAGTTGTGTCCACAACCCTGCTTTAGCTGTGGCAGGCAATTACTAAAGCTAGCGATTAGTCACGTACGTGACCGCAAGTACGCTAATATAAAAGAGTAAAAAAATAAAAATTGCTTGCTTAGAAAAATTCTATAGCCATAGCATATAAAATACAATATGTTGCTAATTTTATGCCTGCTGTACTCACTAGGTGCGGTACCGCACCAAGTGAGCTACGCGAGCCAAGTTGCAATATATTAAATTATCAGTAAGAATTTAATTTTGGTTCTGATTGAACGTTTTTCAGTAGTTTTAAGACATGCAAATCGTTTGTTCTTAATTTTTTTTGTAAAAAATAAAAAGAACAAGGTGTACAGGTGAGTAATAATAAATTAGATACCTTATAGACCTCTCAAATAGAGGATAGTTATTGCTATTAAAAAAATAAGCAAAACATAAATTAGCTATTTATAATAAAGGAAATTTTCCACTATAAGAATTGATTTATTTTGTTTAATGGTAGTTGGTAGAGTAAAAGCCTACCAAGCCTACGATCAATAGTCAAGTTTGAAAGAACCGCTGGCCACATTGGGAATGAGAAGTCCCAAATTGCATAAGCAATCTGCAGTCAAGAATATTAGTCAATGCTCGCAAGAGTGAACTAGCTAACTGAAATCATAAAATCATTTAATAGATGGTCTTTATGATAACGTAAAGGAAAAAAATGATGTTACTTTACTAATAGTGTTGTCTAAATTACTGGTGCCAGAAGACTCGGTAACGCCAGAAACGCAAACGTTAGTCGTCTTTAAAAGGCGTAAAGGGTGTGTAGGCAGCTTACAAAAGTTCCATTTTTAGGTAGCTTTATATTATTTATAATATAATTTAAAAATGAATGACTATAAGCTAGAATCATATTGAGGATAAACCAAATAATACTTAGTGTAGGGATGAAATCCGTAGATATTAAGTGGAATACTAAGGGTGAAAGCTTTTTATCTAGAAATGATTGACGCTGAGAAACGAAGGTGAGAATAGGAAATAGGATTAGATACCCAGATACCTCTCACTGTCAACGATGAATGGTAGTTTGTTAATAAAAGAATTGATAGCGATGCTAACGCGTTAACCATTCCGCCTTGAGAGTACGGTTGCAAAACTGAAACCAAAAAAATTAGTCGGTCTCGAAGCAAACGAAGTGAAGCATGTTATTTAATACGAGAGTACGCGTAAAATCTTACCAGTTCTTGTATATCCAAAATCTAGCTTTAAGTTATATTTTGAGTAGTTTCTATCGCTTGTTGCTGCTCGCCTAGTGCTCACTTTAGTGAGCAGCAAATGCAAGCGAGAAATTCGTTTACAGGTGTTGCATGGCTGTCGTCAGTCCGTATTGTGAAAAGTTAGGTTAACTCCACTAACGGACGCAATCCCTGTTGTTAATTTTTACTTAACAATTTATGTATTTTAAATAAATTCATTTGGGACTAAGACAAGTCGTTATGGCCCTCATGAACTGGGCTATAGACGTGCTATAAAAACTTTTACAAAATGACGCAAAAATCTAAATAAAGAAATAGCAAATCATTAAAGAAAGTTAATATTTTTAATAGACGGATTGTTGTCTGAAATTCGACAACATGAAGGAGGAATTTCGAGTAATCGTTGATCATTACGCAACGGTGAAGTTTATATTCGGGATGAACTAACTGTCTGTCGCTGGGAAGAAGCTTGGATAGAGAGAAACTACTATGTATATAATTATAATTATAGCAAGTTTTAGTTATCGATTTAATTTAAAACAGCTAATATTGTTTTATATTCTTAATATTAGTGAACTCTTCTGAGTAACATCTCAAAAGTCATAGCAAGGTAGCTGTACTGGAAAGTGCCGCTGGATAATAAATAAAACATATTTTAACCCTCTGCTGTAGCTAAAGGTGCTTGCGATCGCGTACTTGCGGATGCTATAGCGTACGCAACTAATTTTTTTTGTAAAAAAAAATAATTGCGTCCGCAATAAGAGCTAACCGCATCACTAGTGAGCTCACGTAGTGACCAAAGGCAAGTACTGCAGGCTGCGGTTAGCGTACTTGCGGATGCTAAGCAGCGCAAAAAAACAAAACGAACATGTTGAAATTGGTAAACAATCTTCTCTTAAGCAGAAGTGGGAGTAATCCCTTAAGAGTTCAAGTCTCTTTGTTCGTATTGTTTAAATTATAGTGTTGGGATATTTTTATCCCTTGCGTTATGTACATAACTAGTCGTTTGCGTACGCAAGTGCTTGGGTTATGTACATAACCAACTGCAGGCACGGATGCTATAGCGCTTGCGCAATCCTGTGGTGCGGTTGCTAACCAAAGGTAAGTGTACACTTGCTAAAGCTAGCAAGTAATTGCCTGTCACGTACGTGACTGGCTACAATTGCGGACGCTACAAATAACGAGTATAGTTAAATGGTATAACCTCTACCTTCCAAGTAGATATTATCAGTTCGAATCTGATTATTCGTATTTGCTCGCTAGTAGCCAGCGTACTTGCGGATGCTAGGCTTGTGTACACTCGCGTCCGCGACCTTTGGTTAGGACAAGCGATCGCTACTTATTTAAAAAATTAGTGTGCTTAGCATCCGCAAGTACGCTAACCGCAGAAGGACATACGCTAACCGCACTCACTTGCGGATGCAAGCGTACGCAACAAAGGATGCTTAGCATCCGCAAGTACGCTAACCGCACTTACGCTAAGGGGGGAAATCTGATAATGGTTAATCGGTTATATTTGCAATATAATAATGATAGTTCGAATCTATCTTTCTCCAATTGTTGCTGCGGTAGCTCTAGCGTACGCGATCGCAACGCATGCTAACTAGTAGCGTGATTAGCATCCGCAAGTACTTGCGTCCGCAAACAAAGGACTTGCGTTAATTACCTTCGGTTATCCTTGTTGCTAGTAGCTCTAGCTACGTAACCGAAGGTCACTAACGCGAGTATTACCTTCGGTTACTCCGCAAAAGCAAGTAAATAAAGAGCGTAGTATAATGGTAGTATCACAGTCTCCAAAACTGTTTGTAGGCGTTCGAGTCGCCTCGCTCTTGTTTTAATATTTTAAAAATAATAGCGCTCACTCATGTACATGAGTGAGTACGGCACTAACCAAAGGTAAGTGTACACTCGCGTCCGCGATAGCTCCGCAAAAGCAAAAAATATTGAATTTTACAATATAATAATAATAATAGAAAAGAAATAAAACAAATAAATTAAAAATTTAAAAGTATCGATGTCAAATATATAGTAACATTAAAAATAATTGTATTAACATAAACGTAATAAAAAGGGATTATTAAGGAAAACTAAGGCAAATTTATAAAAAAAGGAGGTTATTAAACCAAAAGCTTAACCTAAAAAATTTTTAGCCGTTAGCGTACGCAAGTACAGCAGGCATAAAAATTTATTTATTAAGGAATATATTTATTAAGCAATCCTAAGGTAAATCTTTATTATAAAACACTTCCTGAAGTAAAACATTTTATTAAGGAAAGGAAAGGAAATCAACCGAGACTTCGAAAGTAATGGTGAGTGAAATCGAATTAGCCAATTATCGAGTTTATATATAAAAAATATATTAATTTTTAGCAATAAAAATTTAACTATAAAAAGGTTAATAATAGTCCTTATATTAATATAAACTCCTTGTTCTGCGTACTTAAAAATTTAAATAAATTTTTTAAGGCGTACGCAATAACAAGCACTTAATTGTTTTTAGGTGGATAGCTTGTTTTTATGTACATAACTGCCAATCGCGTAGCGACTGTACAGCACTTGCTATACAGCAGCAACCGTAGGCTGTTAAATTAATAAGAATAATAAGTACAATGAGAGTTAACTTGTTGGAATAAAGGGGTACCATCCTCTAAGGCTAAGTATTATAAATTTAGCGATAGTGCAAAAGTACTGTGAAGGAAAAGTTTGAAAAGCATGTAGTATACATATATTTTAATTTAAATTAAAAAATGGTGAAATAGATCTTGAATTAGTAATTCTATAAGCAGTCGAAATTCTTAACATTAATTGTTAGTAGAATAACGGCGTACCTTTTGCATAATGGGTCAGCAAGTTAATAGAAGTAGCAAGGTTCATAGCCTTAGCGAAAGCGACTATACTTCGTAGCCTAGCCGTACGGCAGGCAGTAATGGGTAAGTTACTTCTATTAGACCCGAAGCCAGGTGATCTTACCAAGACCAGATTATAATGGATCGAACGGTTGAATGTTGCATAATTCTCCGATGAGTTTTGGTAAGTGGTGAAATGCCAATCTAACCTGGTGCTAGCTGGTTTTCTACCGAAACATATTTTAGTATGATGTCTACCTAAGAGATTTATGGAGGTACAGCAAGGCAATTCCCAACAAAATAACTTTAGTAGCGGATAGCCTGCCTTCACGTACGTGAATACGGCAGGCAGGCAATTCGAACAAAAAGTTAATGCGTTTAGGTTGCGGGGATCTAGCAAATCTTACCTTTGGAAGTGAATCTCGGAATTACATAAATTGATAGTAGATATTCAGACTGTACATGCTAAGTTGGACAGTCAAGACGGAAACAGCCGAGAACACTAATCAAGGTCCCAAATGATTGTTAAGTGAAATTAAGGACGTAGCAATATCAAATACAGCTGTGAAGTGAGCCTGGCAGTCGCTACTTATAATGAACGTTTGTAACAACGCAACAGCAGCCAAAAAAGATAGTCGCGCCGAAAATTCAACGGGTCTAAACAATCAACCGATATTGTGTTGATTAAGATATTTTTTTAATTAATCGCTAATTTATTCTTAATCTAGGTAGTAGAACATTCAGTATAACTGTTGAAATTATAGTGTTTCATTATATATTAGGTTACTGAAGAGAGAATGCTGACATGAGTAACGTAAAAAATTCCTATAATGGAATTCGCCGAATACGAAAGGGTTACAATAGAAAGGTTGATCCTCTTTGTGTTAATGCGGCCTCTAAGGAATGTAGCAATAGCTACTACTGATGAGTATATTATAGCAAATCATTGAATAGTTGCGCTAGCCTGCAGTCGCTACGCGAGCAGGCAACGTACGTGAGTACGGCACGCTATATTATTTAATGATCAGGAAATTAATATATTGGCTTTATATAAAGCTTAGTACTACCGTACCCTAAACCGACACAGGTTCGTTAGTTGAGAATACTAAGGCGTAGAGCTAAAAGTTGTTAAGGAACTCGGCAAATTCACCTCATAAGTTTGACGACAAGAGGTGCCTTATTATTTAAAATATCACTTGTGCTGCTGCTAACCAAAGGTTACTTTTGCAAGGCAAGCTAGCGATAAGGCGATTAATAATAAGGTGACACATAATCGGAGGCCACGACTGTTTACTAAAAACACAACACAGTGCAATCATTAATGTGATAGTATACTGTGTGAAATTTGCCCAATGCCATTAATATAAGAACAATCATGGTTAGTTAAAAATAAAAACTAATAAAACTGTGATTTATCGAAAGTCTGGTTAATAGCGGTCTTAACTATGAGGATCCTAAGGTAGCAAAATAAATTGGCCATTAAATGTGGTCCGGTATCAATAATGTAACGATGGTCTCGCTGTCTCTACAACTTGCTCAGTGAAATTGAATTACGCGTGCAGATGCGCGTTACCACCAGGGGGACGGGAAGACCCTATGCAGCTTTACTGTAATTAGTTATCATATGAATCTAGAACAGCTTATATTAATAGTGAATAGGTAAATCGAAAGATATTAGTGGAAACCTTATAATATAAGTTGGGTTTATGTTCACCTTAAAATTAAAATATAAAGGGAGAGTTGACTAATTGGCAGTTTGACTGGGGCGGTCGTCTTTAAAATAGTAGCAAAGTACATCCAATTGTTTTTTTCAAATAATTTAATAAAAATTAAAATTACAAATATCTATTGATCGCTACGCTTGCGTTGCAAAAGCTACGCAAGTACGCAACAAATAGAGTTTTTTCTTTTTAAAAGGCATAGCTAGAAATTGAATGGAGATCAATCAACCAGTGAAGGGTTGCGCAGAGTTCAATGGCGTTAAGCATGCTTAACTGATAGACTTAAAAGTCAAACAGATACGTAAGTAGGGCATAGTGACCCCTCGCTATAATATGGGATAGACGGGGATCAATTAATAAAAGTTACGCTAGGGATAACAGGCTGATAGCCGACGAGAGTACACATTGTCTCGGCTGTTTGGCACCTCGATGTCGACTCATCCTATCCTCCGGGGGAAGAAGCTTGGAAGGGTTCGGCTGTTCGCCGATTAAAAGGGTACGTGAGTTGGGTTTAATACGACGTGAGTCAGTATGGTCCCTATCTTCTGGTGGAAAATTTAGTAAACAGGGACAGACCTTCCAGTACGAAAGGACCAATAGGCTGTGTTTATATAGTGTACCAATTGTTTGTAATCAACTATTAATCGCGTAGTCCTTTGGATCGCTACGCGACGACAAAATAAAATAGATAGATATAAATGCATAGTTGGGTAGCCACAAACATAATAGATAAGTGCTGAATGTCTATAAAGCAAGAATCTACTCCCTTTATACTAATATATTGTGCTCGCTACGCGATTTAATAGTCGCGTCCGCGAATTAAATTATAGCAACAATAATAATTAAGAAATAGAACATTTCTAAATAGGTTGCAAATGTAAATATTGTAAAATATAAATAGTTTAGCAATACTAATTTATAAAAAAACTAAAGGTTGTTATTTGTATAAAAATAATTAGTTATTGCGTACTCGCATAGTTACCTTCGGTAACGAACGCTGTCCGTAAAAGCTAAAAAAGAAAGAGTTGGCTTTGCCAAGTACGGCAGGTCACGTACGTGAGCAATTAAAAAAAGAAAGTAAACAATCGCGGACGCGATACATTTTTAAGATAGTTAATTTAAATAGTCGCGTACGCGAGCTAATAAAAGCTAATATTAAAACATTAATAAACGATCTATGTTTGTAAGACCAATAACTAAATCGCTATTACTCATACAGGCTAATTGTTCTAAATTAAAATAATTGCGTCCGCAACTAAGTGAATACAGTCACTTAAAGTAGCTTCCACTCCATCAGGTAAATTTTGATAAAGATTTCTTGCTTTAAGAGATCTAACCAATTCTAAATAATCTACCGTAGGTAATGGCATAATATTTGACATTGCAGTTTGAGCGCTATCAATAGCTGAGTTAGCTCCAGTAGTTAAATTAGTATGACTAATTGGTGTGCTTAAAGTTATAGTTGAGCTACCAGAATCTATAGCTAAGTCCGGCTTAGTAAGATCTATGCTTGAAGTATCTATAGTTAAGTCTGGCTTAGTAAGATCTATAGCTAAATCCGGATTGCTAGCAACCGGATCTATGCTTGAATTATCATCAAATCCTGATAAAACAACACTTGCGCTTGCGCAACTAATAAAATAAGAAAATAAACCATAATTAATTAGCGTTACACAAGCAACAATAGTCAAGGTATAACCAGTATTATTAGCGATAAAATCGCCAAAGTTACTTAAATTATTGAATAACATAATATAAAAAATAAATTTAATAATAGTGTCTAATCAGCCTAATGTTAATAGTGCTGGTCCTAAAGTAGCGGAGCAAAAAAATTAGTCTCGCTCCGCGAATGACGATAGGACTATTAGAATAGAAGAAGAGGAATTATTAGATATTAGATCTAATAGTGTAATTAAAATTAGTTGCGCAAGCGCAAGTCTAATTTAAATATTAAAGGTTATTTAGCTCAGGATCAATCAGGCAAAATTAGATTTTTTCTTGCGTACGCTACTATTAAAGACGCCGATGGTAATAAAGTATTATTAAATGAATCGTTTAGTACTCATATATCTAAAGCGGATTTTTTAAAAGATTATAACCAAGTCTAGTCGTCACGTACGTGACTCCCGCCTGCTAGTGCTTTAGCAGCGTACGCAATTCGGTTACAACACTCATGTTGCTACGCTAATGAGTGAGTAGGCCAACTGCAGTACTGCAGTATTGGGTTGCTCCGCTACCAACAAGTACTGCACTACCGTACGGCGCTAAAGCAAGTGAGTCCTTGCTTCGCTAGCTCGCGAATGCGAGCAATGCGAGTAACTAGCGCTTGCGCAAGTTAGTCGCTTTGGCGAGCGGACGCTGCAGTACTTGCTCCGCAACCCCTATTATTTGGTTGTATAAAAATTTAAATTTTTTAAAGCATGCTGCGGTACCGCAGCGGTTGCTAACCAAAGGTAAGTCGTGTACTTAGCATCCGCAAGTACGCTAATGTAGCTCCAGCTACGCAACCGCAAGAAGGATTACCAACTAAAACAACGGTCGCTAGCGATATAAGTAGGAAATAAATTATTTGCCTTTGGCAAAGCAATAAAAAATTATTTTTCCTAAATATCTCAAATTGATTTTTTTATTTCAAAGAGATAGCTCTTGTATTTTTTATTTTAATTAAATTTTAGAGCAAATGCAATTAATTTATTTATTTTATGCCTCAATTAATACCTTTTTTCTTCTTTAATCAAATATTTTTTTCATTTCTTGTATTATTTAGTATAATATATATTTTTTCTAAATATATTTTACCTCAATTTACATTTCAACAAGTTATTAGATTATATATCACTAAATTAAGTAATAATGGAAGATAATTTATTCTAGTTGTAGCTCTAGCGTACGCGATCGCAAGAAGGACTACTAACCAAAGATCAGCGCTTAAAAAAATTGTTTTGCGGTACCGCAGCAACTAATATTTTTATCTTTAAGTATTATTAACTAAGCTAAAAAAATCAAAAATAATTTTAACCCCCTGTGCTTGCCTGCTGTACAGTCGCTACGCGAGTCGCTACGCGAGCAGGTTATGTACATAACCAACAGCAAAAAAAAATTTTTTAAAAACACAAAAAAAAATTACATTTTTAAGATAGTTAATTTAAATAGCTAGTCTGATTGGCTCGCATGCAGTACTGCAGTAAGCGGAAGCAAGCGACGCGATTCTAAAAAACATACAAAAAAAAATTAGTTGCGCAAGCGCAAGTACGCTATTACGCTTGCAAAGCTAAGTAACTAGTCAAAAAACAAACAAACAAAAAACAAACAAAAAAACAAATAATGAATTGGTTAAATTCTACAAATGCAAAAGAAATTGGTACGTTATATTTAATATTTTCAGTCTTTTCAGGTATGATAGGGACTGCTTTTTCTGTTTTAATTAGATTAGAATTATCTAATCCAGGTGTTCAATATTTACAAGGAGATCATCAATTATTTAATGTAATAATTTCAGCTCATGCATTTATAATGATATTCTATATGGTAATGCCAGGATTAGTAGGGGGATTTGGAAATTATTTTTTACCTATACATTGTGGAAGTCCAGATATGGCATTTCCAAGATTAAATAATATTTCATTTTGGTTATTACCTCCAGCATTAATTTTATTATTATTAAGTTCTTTAGTAGAAAATGGAGCTGGAACAGGTTGGACAGTATATCCTCCTTTAGCAGGTATACAATCACATTCAGGAGGATCTGTAGATTTAGCTATTTTTAGTTTACATTTAGCTGGGGTATCTTCATTATTAGGAGCTATAAATTTCATAAGTACAACTTTAAATATGAGAACAAATGGAATGTCTTTACATAAATTACCTTTATTTGTATGGGCAATATTTATAACTGCTATTTTATTATTATTATCTTTACCAGTATTAGCTGGAGCAATAACAATGTTATTAACAGATAGAAATTTCAATACTAGTTTCTATGATCCAGCCGGAGGAGGTGATCCTATATTATATCAACATTTATTCTGGTTCTTTGGACATCCTGAAGTATATATATTAATAATACCTGGATTTGGAATAGTAAGTCATATTGTTTCAACTTTCTCTGGAAAACCTATTTTTGGTTATATAGGTATGGTTTATGCTATGTTTTCTATTGGTATTTTAGGATTTTTAGTATGGTCTCATCATATGTTTTCAGTAGGTTTAGATGTAGATACTAGAGCATATTTTACAGCAGCTACAATGGTAATAGCAGTACCTACAGGTATAAAAATATTTTCTTGGTTAGCTACTTTATATGGTGGTAGTTTAAGATATAGTACACCTTTATTATTTGTATTAGGTTTCTTAGCTTTATTTACTATAGGTGGTTTAACAGGAGTAGTATTATCTAATGCTTCATTAGATATTGCTTTCCATGATACATATTATGTAGTTGCACATTTCCATTATGTATTATCAATGGGAGCTGTATTTGCTTTATTTGCTGGTTTCTATTATTGGACACCTAAAATAGTAGGAAGAACATTTAATGATTTATTAGGTAAAATACATTTCTGGACTTTATTTATTGGAGTTAATTTAACTTTCTTCCCTCAACATTTCTTAGGTTTAGCTGGTATGCCTAGAAGAATACCTGATTATCCAGATGCTTTCAGTGGATGGAATGTAATATCTAGTTTTGGTTCATTAATTTCAGTAATTGCTACAGTATTATTTGGATATATTATATACGATATTTTTGCTAATCAACCTAGTGCTAATAATAATCCTTGGGCAGTAGCACCTTATTTTACTAGTGAAAATCAATTTAAAGATAATCAAGGTATAAATACTATAGAATGGACATTGGCTAGTCCTATACCATTCCATGCATTTAAAATGTTACCTGTACAATCTTAATTTAAATCTTTTTTTATTAAAAATAGCGTACGCTAGCGATAGCGGACTGCTTCAGCAGCTGCGCCTGCCATACGGCTAGGCTAGCAGCAATTCGATAACAAATACTTGTTAGCATTGTGTACACAACCGTAAGTTCTTCGGACGCTATTAACACTTAAAAATAAAATAGTCGCTACGCGACTTGTTTTTGTAGCTCTAGCGTACGCGATCGCAAAAAGGACATAAGCAACTAGTCACATCCGTGAGTTGGGTTGCTCCGCTACCAACACAAATCGAATATATTAAAAAATTTTTTAATAGATGCCGTGCAGTACTTGGCTTTGCCTAGGCGGGAAAATTAACCCTTGCTCGTGTACCGTACAGCAGCTAGGACTCACTTACCTTCGGTAAGTGAGCAAGTAAGGACAGAAAAATTAAAGCAATAAAAAAATTAAATAAAATAAAATATTAGCTGCTGCGGTTAGTATTGTGTACACAACAAGTAGTGCACAAGCACCAAAGATGCGGTATTGTGTACACAACCAAAGGCAAATCACTAGTGAGCACGGCATGCTTTTGCGTACGCTAGTTACCTTCGGTTATCAATACGCTAGCAACGCGATAATAGCTATATATAAGTATATATAGTTTTAATTGCTCGCTGCGGTTAGCGTACGCAAGCACCTTTGGTTAGTGCTCTAACCGAAGGTAAGTGACTGCACTACGCTTGCTTGCTGTACTTGCCTTTGGCTAAGCAACTAGGATTAGCGAGCGTACGCAATAGCAATGCAATTAATTAAAATAACATCTTTAGCTAAATGGTAAAGCAATTACCTTCGAAGTAATAGATTATTGGTTCAATTCCATTAAGATGTTATTATTGCGTACGCAATAAAGCTTGAATTAAATTTTTAAACTTAAAAATAAAGCGATTAAAATTTTTAGTACAAAAAACAACTAAAATTAGCAACTCGCCTGCTGTCGCTACGCGACCTTATTTTTTTTACAAACAAAAATTAAGGCAGCAGCGTAGTAGTAGCTCTAGCGTACGCAACCGCAATTCGGTTGTGTACACAACTAGTGACTGTACTTGCTCACTAGGTGCGGTACCGCACCAAGTGACCAAAGGCAAGTATTACCTTCGGTTACTCCGCAAAGGCTAAGCAAGCGAAAATATTATAAGTAGTAATTGTTATTGCTTTAGGTAAAAAAACAATTTTTAAAGTCCTAGTTATTGCTAGCAACTTGAAAAAAAAATAAAAATTTAAGGAGGTTAGCTGAGTGGTTTAGCAGCAATTTTACACATTGCAGACAGAGTTTCGATTACTCTACTTCCTATTGCTTTATTAATACTTATTCGCGTTGTAGTGCTCACTAGTGAGCACTAACCAAAGGTGCTTGCGTACGCTAACCGCAGCGAGCAATTAGGTTAAAAAAATAATTGCGTACGCTATACAGCGACCAAAGGTTTGCTTGCGATCGCGTACTTGCGGATGCTATAGCGTACGCAACTAATTTTTTTTTGTAAAAAAAAATAATTGCGTCCGCAATAAGAGCTAACCGTGCAGTCACTAGTGAGTATTACGCTAGCAAGCAAATAAAAAAATTATTGCGTACTCGCATAGCGAATAATAAGTTTGCAAATATTACTTAACTAAAATGAATAACTTGCCCGCGAAAGCTACGCGAGAGCGATAATAAAGATGAATTTAGCTTTAATATTATTTTTAATAGGAATATTAGGTTTTATTTTAAATAGAAAAAATATAATTTTAATGATAATAGCTATAGAAATAATGTTATTATCTGTAACTTTATTAGTATTAATAATGTCATATGGATTTGATGATAATATAGGTCAAACATTTAGTATATTTATTATATCGATAGCAGGAGCTGAATCAGTAATAGGATTAAGCATATTAGTAGCATATTATAGATTAAGAGGTACAATATCATTAAAAACAGCTTTGTCTAAAGCTAGTGCGGTACCGCACAACTAATTTTTTATTTTTTTAAATAAATAAATTTTTTAAGTGCTCGCTACGCGATGCTAATAGCAAGGCAGGAAAAATAATCAAATGTATTTATCAATAATATTATTACCTTTATTAGGTTCAATAGTTTCAGGATTTCTAGGTAGAAAAGTAGGAGTAACAGGTTCAAAAATAATCACTTGTACTTGTTTAATAATAACTTCTATATTAATAAGTATAGCTTATTATGAAGTAGGAATAAGTGGATCAGTAGTAGAAATAGATTTAGGAAGTTGGATAGAATCAGAATTAATGCAAATAAAATGGGAATTTTATTTTGATCAATTAACAGTTTCTTTAGGATTAGCAGTAGTATATTGTTCAACTTTAATTCATATTTATACAATAGATTATTTATCTTCAGATCCTCATAATCAAAGATTTTTTTCTTATTTATCTGCCTTTACAGCAGGTATGTTATTTTTAATATGTGGTGGAAATTTTTTTGTAATGTTTGTAGGATGGGAAGCAATAGGAGTAGTTTCTTATTTATTAATAAATTATTATTTTACTAGAATACAAGCAAATAAATCAGCAATATTAGCTTTTACAATGAATAGAGGTGGAGATATGTTAATGAGTATAGGATTTTTTTCTATATTTTCTTTATTAGGAACTTTAAATTATTCTCAAGTATTTTCATTAATACCTTATATGAATGAAACAGCTATTACTATTATATCATTATTATTATTAGGTGGTGCTTTAGCTAAAAGTGCTAATATTCCTTTACATTCTTGGTTACCTGGAAGTATGGAAGCTCCTACACCTGTAAGTGCTTTATTACATGCAGCTACACTAGTAACCGCAGGAATATATTTATTATTACGATGTTCACCTATATTAGAATATAGTAGTACAGCATTATTAATAATAACAATAATAGGAAGTAGTACAGCTTTTTTTGCAGCAACAGCTGGTTTATTACAAAATGATTTAAAAAGAATAATAGCTTTTAGTACTATATCTCAATTAGGTTATATGATGATGGCTATAGGATTAAGTCAATATAATGTAGCTTTAATGCATACAGTAAATCATGCTTTTTTTAAAGCATTATTATTTTTAGGAGCTGGAGCAGTAATACATGCTTTTGCAGATGAACAAGATGTAAGAAAAATGGGTGGATTAATAAAATTTTTACCCTTTACTTATGCAGTTATGTTAACTGGTACTTTAAGTTTATTAGCTACTCCTTATTTAACTGGATTTTATAGTAAAGATCTTATATTAGAATTAGCTTTTGGTAATTATAGTTTTAGTGGTATGTATGCTTATATTTTAGGAACAATCACAGCAGGAATAACTGCTTTTTATAGTTTTAGATTAATAAGTTTAGTATTTTTAACTTATCCTAATGCTCCTAAAAATTATTATTTAAATACTCATGAAAGTAATATAGCTACTATTTTACCTTTATTAATTTTATCTTTATTTAGTATATTTTTTGGTTATATTGTAAGTGATATTTATGTTGGTGTAGGTTCTGATTTTTTTGCTAATTCTTTATTTACTCATCCTAATAATTTAACTTTAATTGAAGCAGAATTTTCTTTAAATCCTTTTATTAAATTATTACCTGCTATTATTAGTTTTATTGGGGCTTTTACTGCTATATTTTTATATCATGTAAAACCTTTAGCTTTCATTAATTTATTTGGCTGCGGTCCCGCAGCCTATCCGCAAGAACTTAAATTTATTAAGCCAATATATACTTTCTTTAATAGTAAATATTATTTTGATGTTATTTATAATCATTTATTAGTTAATAAAGGACTTAAATTAGGTTATAAAATTTCTAAAGAAATTGATAGAGGTGCTATTGAATTAATTGGACCTTATGGTTTAGCTAATAATTTCTATAATACTGGTATTAATATTGCTAAATTAGATACTGGTATTATTACTACTTATTCTTTATATATTACTATAGGATTATTATCTTTATTATTATTAGTATTTACTCCTATGTTAGAACTTGCGTTGTTACCGAAGGTAACGGATGCAATGCCAGCAATCGCGGACGCGACTAATATGTTTATTGAAATGAGATTATTTATAGTATATTTAGCTTCTACATTTTTTGTATTATATAATTTCAATAGATAAAAATTAAATTTTTAATGTAAATATGTGACCGAATTGCGTACGCTACTGCTTTTTTTGTGTTGCGTACGCTAACAACAGCAGTAACGTACGTGAATAACCCTTATGTTAGATAAATAAAAATTTTTTAGCCTTTTTTTATTGCTCGTGTACACGAGCGTACGCTAATCCGCAATCGCTAAGTTTCACCTGCTGCTGTCGCTACGCGACCTTATTTTTTTTTACAAACAAAAATTAAGGCACAGCAGCGTAGTCCTTCGGATACTGCTAGTAGTTGTGTCCACAACCCTGCTTTAGCTGTGACAGGCAATTACTAAAGCTAGGATAACCGAAGGTAACGTCCATAACCGAATTGCGTACGCTAAACAAGCGAGCAACTAGCTTAGTAAGAAAAAAGGATAGGTATTTTAGATGTTGTTTTCATCCATATTAATTTTAATAGTGGCTAAGGCCCTACCTTTAATAAGAATATCTAATATACATTTTACAAGAATTTCTGCTATAATATTATTACTATCTGGTATATTAAGTTTTAATATATTATATATTCAGTCAATTGGATCCGGAATAGGAATATATAGTGGATTATTTCAAATAACAAATATAAGTCAAACAATTGAAATATTTTTATTAATAATAGGTTCTATTATTTTAATAGGTTGGCCTATAATTAATGATATTAACTTGCCTAGCTTGCCTTTAGCAAGTGGACTAGCAGACGCAAGTCCAGCTACTAACAATAGCAACAAAAATTTAATTGCTAACTCGTTAGCAGCAACTAGTCCAAATGACTTGCAATTGTTATCTAACCAAGGCTGCGGTACTGCAGTAGCTATAGATTATTCAATAATAGTCTTATTTAGTACATTAGGTTCAAGTTTATTAGTTTCAAGTTTTGATTTAATATCAATATATTTAAGTATAGAATTACAATCTTTTGGTTTATATATTTTAAGTACATTATATAGAAACTCAGAAAATTCTACTAATGCAGGTTTAAAATATTTTTTATTAGGTGGATTTTCTTCATGTATTATATTATTAGGATTTGGAATAATATATTCATATACAGGAACTACTCAATTAGAATCAATATATTTATTATTAAGTGCTGTTGCTAGTCCTGCTTTAGCAGACTTGCTTACGCCAGCAATAGATATAGATTATATAATACAAGGTACTTTATTAGGTATAGTTTTAGTAATAATAGGTTTATTATTTAAAATAGCAGCTGCTCCTTTACATAATTGGTCACCTGATGTATATGATGAAACACCTACTATAGTTACAATATGGTTAACAATAATGCCTAAAATACCTATATTAATATTATTATTAGAAATTTATACTTTAGTATCTATAGCTTGCCTTTGGCAAGTGGATTGCTTTAGCACATCTATAAGTTCTATCTTTACGATACCGCAGCCTTTGTTTGCGTACTTTAGCTGCTTTAGCAGCAATTTGGTTGCTCCTGCGTCCGCGATAGTAACAAGTTCAATAATAATTAAAAATATTTTATTAATTAGTTCAATTTTATCTTTAATAATAGGTACAGTTGTAGGTTTAGCTCAAATTAAAATAAAAAGATTATTAGCTTATAGTACTATTTCACATATTGGATTTATGTTATTAGCAATAGCTATAAATACTGAACAATCTATAGATTCTTTTTTATTTTATTTAATACAATATATTATTACTAATTTAAATATATTTTTTATTTTATTAGCTATTAGTTATAGTGTAGCATCCGCAAGAAGAACACAAGCCATTAATTTAAAAAATTTAGAATTAATAGATATTAAATATATTAAAGATTTACAAGGTTTATTTACTATGAATCCTTTATTAAGTTTAACTTTTTCTATTTCTTTATTTTCTATGGCTGGTATTCCTCCTTTAATTGGTTTCTTTTCTAAACAATTTGTTTTATATTCTGCAATAGATCAAGGTTATTATTTATTAAGTATAATTGCTATAATAGTAAGTGTTATAAGTGCTTCTTATTATTTAAAAATTATTAAAATTATTCATTTACCTGTAGATAACACTAGTAGTCCGAAGGACACTCACATGCAGTACTTGCCTTTGGCTAGTGATGCAAACAAAAATAAAATGATTACTTGCGTAAGCAAGCCTACTACTACAATAAGTTCATTTCATAGTTTTATAATTTCTTCTTTAAGTTTATTTATTTTATTATTTATATTTAAACCAACATTAATTTTAAGTAGTACTCAAGTACTTTCTTTAACATTATTTAATTTATAATTCGCTAGTCACGTACGTGAGCCTGCCTGCTGTACAGTCGCTACGCGAGCAGAAGAACTCCGCCACTAGCCAAAGGCAAATCGTTAGCTGCTTTCACTAGCCAAAGGCAAGTGAGCAGCAACACGATGCAAGCAAGGCTACTAGTGCCGTACGGCAGCAAAAGCAATTGGCTAATGCCTACTCACTTGCGGATAGCATACGCTTGCAAAAGCAAGTGAGCGAGCAATGCGATCGCTTAAAAATTTTCTTTTAACCGCGTTGTAGCTCCAGCTACGCAACTGCAATAAGGACTATGCTACTTGTCCGCCTAGCCTAGCCAAAGGTGCTTTAGCGTACGCAACTAATTTTTTTTTGTATAAAAAAATAAGGACTAACCGCATCACGTACGTGAACAATTGGTTGTGTACACAAGCAGGACTAAGCGACAAGCCAAAAATTGCAAATTAAATAATTGTTGGCCGTTACCTTCGGTTAGTACTGCAGGCTTCGCTAATTTTTTTTAAAATCAAGCGATAGCCTTGCCTTAATTTTTTTTTGTCAAAAAAATAAGGCAAGTGCTTAGCATCCGCAAGTACGCTAACCGCAGAAGAACTCCGCCACTGTCTGTTATACAGGCTGTTAAATTTTAAATGACTAATTTATTATTTTTATTTATTTTTATTCCAATATTAGCTTTTATTTTATTAGCTTTAAATATTTTATTAGCTCCTCATAAACCAGATGAATCTAAAATTTCTGCTTATGAATGTGGATTTTTAGCTTTACCTGAACAAACTAGATCTACATTTCAAATTCATTTTATGATTGTAGCTTTATTATTTTTAATTTTTGATTTAGAAATTTTATTATTATTTCCATTAGCTGTTTCTTTATATCAAGTTTCTATTTTTGGTTTCTCAATTGGTATTATTTTTTTTATTATTTTAACTATTGGATTTGTATTAGAAATTGGTTCAGGTGCTATTGCTTTAACTAATTTTTCTGCTGTCCAGCCAGCGTACGCAGCGCAGGCAACTCAGAAATTTAATAACAAAAATAAGGAATTACCTGAATTAGTTGCGTAATCGCGTAGTGTTGCTTGCGTACGCTCGCATAGCTAAAGCTAGCGATTGCGTACGCTAAGCGAGAAAATAACCCCTTTAAATTGTAGTATTAATTTGTAAATTTAAAATAGTGACCAGCGTACGCAGAAATCAGCATCTACTTTAGCGGTAGCTCTAGCGTACGCGATCGCAACGCTATATAAGATTTAAATACTAGTAGCTTTAGCACTTGCTCACTTGTGCAGTACTGCACGGTCGTGTACATCACTCACTTGGTGCGGTACCGCACCTAGTGAGTGACTAAAGCTAGCATGCTATGTAAGTAGGCTAGCTTGCGTGAGGTACCGCACCAAAGGTCAGCGTACGCTACAAACCAATTGTAAATGCTAGTTAGCGGTGCTAGCTTTAGCAAGTGTAAAAAAACCGCTGCTTGTAGCCAAAGGTCGCATACGCGATACTTGCCTTTGCCTACTAACCGCAGCGCTATTATGCTTGCATCCGCTAGCGGTTTTTTACCTTCGGTTAGAGCAATAACTAAAATTTTAATTTGATATAAGTATATAAAATAAAAAAATTATTAGGGCACTTGGTCGAGTCTGGTTTATGGCGCTCGTCTTGAAAACGAGTACTTTTAAACAAAAGTCGTCGGTTCGAATCCGACAGTGCCCGTATTATTTTTAGCCGTTTGCGTACGCAAGTGCTTGGGTTATGTACATAACCAACTGCAGTGCCGTACTCACTTGCCTTTGGTCACGTACGTGATGAAGGCACGCTAGTAAGGTTATTCTTGTTGCGTACGCTAAAGTAAGCGGATGCTAGGGCAAGCAAATTTTTAACAATAATAAAAGAAATAAATTCTTTTAGTTCAATGGTTAGAACGGCATTCTTCTAAAGTGCACATTCTGGTTCGAATCCGGAAAAGAATACTTATCTATTTTTAGCTTAAAAATTAAAAAAATTATTGCTTTCGTTACGCGAGTAGCAAGCGTACGCAATTAAAATTTTTATAACCTAAAATTAGTAGAAAAAAATAACACTAGCCCTAAAATTAAAGCCGTGCTGTACAGCAGGCATAAAAAAATTAAATAAGGCTATTAATTTTAAGCGGGACCGCCAAGCATAAAACAAAAAATTAGTTACTTTTGCTTTGCTTGCGTACGTTCGCTGCTCACTAGTTACTTGCCTGCTCACTAGTGATGCGGTTAGCTCTTATTGCGGACGCAATTATTTTTTTCACAAAAAAAAAATTAGTTGCGTACGCTATAGCATTCGCAAGTACGCGATCGCAAGCACCAAAGGCTAGGCTAGGCGAGTTACCTTCGGTTACGAATGCTAAGTCAGCCTATAGATAAAATAAAGGAATAATCGTCATTGGTAAGATATCACGATTGCTAATCGTTCGGGTAATACCCTTGGGCGTTCGACTCGCCCTTATTCCGTATAAATATTAAATGTTAAATATTCGCTAGCTGCGGTTAGCGTACGCAAGCACCTTTGGTTAGTCACTTGGTGCGGTACCGCACCTAGTGAGTGACTAAAGCTAGCATGCTATGTGAGCAACGCGAGCTATATAAAAAAAATTAGTAGTAGCATTAACGCTTGTTTGCCTAGTAGCGTGCTTAGCATCCGCAAGTACGCTACCCGCAGCAAAGGACTCACGTACGTGATGCGGTACCGCACTCTAGCGTATGCTTCGCTAACGCGAGTATTACCTTCGGTTACTCCGCAAAAGCAAAGCCAACTAGCAACAATAAAAAATAAATATTATTATACTTGCTTCGCTAGTAAGCATTAGCCAATTGCAAATGCTAGGGTAACCGAATTGCGTACGCTAAATCCGCGAGCGAGTAAGCAAGCAAATAAAGGGCAGGTGATCCGATTGGTAATGGTGGTTCTCTGTAAAAGAATTGGTTAACGCCGTTAAAGGTTCGATTCCTTTTCTGCTCAAAAAAAATCCTTAAAAAAAACAAAATAAGTTGCTAGCTTGCTTGCGGTACCGCACTCACGTACGTGAGCAAGTCCTTTGGAATACGCTATAGCTGAAATAGTTTAAAAGGTTAAAACTTACCACTCATGACGGTAAAATAAAGGTTCGATTCCTTTTTTCGGCTAAAAAAAAATCCTTAAAAAAAAAAACACGCGTCGTGTACACGAGCGGATGCAAGTACGGCCAAAAATTATTATAATAAAACAAGCTAAAGCTAGCTAGCTTGCGGATGCAAGTCCTTCTTGCGGTTGTCCTAACCAAAGGTAATTGCGATCGCGTACGCTAAAGCTACTGGAGCTACAACGCGATAGCTAATATTTTTTTCTATAGGTACAAAATGTTAGATAGGTATAATTTAGTCAATAACTTGAATTGCTACTCACGTAGCTTAGTAAGCATTAGCCAATTGCAAATGCTAGGACAAGTATTAGCATCCGTTGGTAGTAGCCTGCTCACTAGTGATGCGATTAGCTCTTATTGCGGATGCAATTATTTTTTTTTACAAAAAAAAATTAGTTGCGTACGCTATAGCATTCGCAAGTACGCGATCGCAAGCACCAAAGGCAAGGCTACAACCAATACGCTGCTAAAAAGCAGCAAGACTAAATTATTTTTATTTTTTTTTGTTTTAAGCTAAAAAAGAATGCTCGTGTACACGAGCGTCCGCTACCGCTAACTAAGAATTGCGTTGCATTCGCTATGCGAGTACGCAATCGCTCACTAACCGAAGGTAAGTGAGTCCTAATTTTTTTTGTAAAAAAATAAGGATTTGCGTACGCAAGTGCTTGGGTTATGTACATAACCAACTGCAGGCACGACAACTAATTGTTAGCCTTTTAAAGACATAAAATTAAGCCAGGAACTGGTTGCGTGACCTAACCTTTGGTGCGGTACCGCAACCAGAGCAAAAAAAAGTTATTGCTACGCTAGCGCTTTAATTTTGTTTGCCTGCTCACTTGGTGCGGTACCGCACCTAGTGAGCACGGCTAAGAAAAAAATTTAAAGTAGCTACGGAAGCTCTTTCGCTGCAGTACTGCAGCGACTATGATAGTAACATCCATTAGATGACAAATTTATTTATTTTATCACCATTAAGTCAATTTGAAGTTACAAATTTAATAGGAGTTAATGCACCTATATTAGGGCATATAAATATAAGTTTAACAAATTTAGCTTTATATACAATTTTTATATTATTAATAGTAATAGGACTACATTACTATGGTAATAATGATTATAATTTAGTACCAAGTAAATGGTCTATATCATTAGAATCTTCATTCGCTAGTTTAAATACTATGGTAAGAGAACAAATAGGTAACCATAATGAAATATATTTACCTTTTATATATTCATTATTTTTCTTTATTTTAATAGGAAATTTAATATCTAATGTTCCTTATTCTTTTGCAGTAACAGCTAGTGGTGTAGTTGCTTTAGGTTTAAGTTTAACAATCTTTATAGGAGTAACTATATTATCATTATCAATACACGGAATTAAATTTTTCTCATTCTTTATTCCTGCTGGTACTCCTTTAGGTTTAGTTCCTTTATTAGCATTAATTGAATTAATTTCTTATTTAGCTAGAGCTGTTTCATTAGGAGTGCGATTATTTGCTAATATTGTAGCTGGTCATACACTATTAAAAATATTATCTACTTATTTATATAAATTATTTACAGGTAATATTATAGTAGCTATTATTACTTTAATACCATTTGCTATATTCTTAGCTTTAGTAGGTTTAGAAATAGCGGTTTCATTAATACAAGCTTTTGTATTTACATTATTAACTTGTTCTTATTTAAGAGATGCTATAGAATTACATTAATATTTTAGCGTAATACTAGTAGGCTGCCGTACGGCACTGCTAAAGCAGCTATTCGTATTGTGTACACAACAAGTACTGCACGTACGCAAGCAACTGAAGTAAAAAAATTAAAATTAAATTATTTATATAAAATGTTAAAAAATTTCTGTAACCCTTCTGCTAACGTACGTTACTGCTAAAGCAGCAGTAACGTACGTGAGGCCTTGCTTTTATCACAAAGCAAGAGCAGTAATATCTTAAAAAAATTTTTACTTTTTCTATTTCTTGCCCTGCTTACGCTGGGCTAATGGATGCTAAAACTATAGTAGGCAAAGCCAACAACTATTTTTTTAGGAGTGCGGTTAGTCCTTATTTTTTTTTACAACCAAAAATTAGTTGCGTACGCTAAAGCAGAAAAATAATTGGTCCTGTTTTACTTTCAAAATTCCCAGAAAATATTTCTCCATGGTTCTGCTTAAGCACTGGCCTAATAGTTGCGTACGCAACTGAAGGAAATTTTGAAATAAGTATTTTTTACGCTCGCGCTTCCTAGAGCATTAGCTAATACAGGGTGCGGTACCGCTAAATATAGATTTAGAGTCAGTTGCGTACGCAATAATTATAAAGATATCGTACTTGGCTTTGCCTACACGTATGTGAGTGCCGTTAATAACTATTTTGGAACTGGAACAGTTTCTACTATTAGAAAATATACTGCGTTGCGTCCGCTACCGCAGTAGTTACAATTGAAATTTCTTCAATTCGCGGACGCGACTATTAAAAATATAATTATTCCATTTTTTTACTCGCTAGCGTAGCAAGTTACCTTCGGTCACGAACGCTGTCCATTAAAAGGTACTAAATTTTATGATTATTTAAAATGAAAAATTAGCTTTTTTATTTTTTAGAAAATAAAAGTAATTTAGATTCTAAGTTAAAATTATTAAATAGGATTAAAGCAGTGCCTGCTTTACAGCAAGGCAACAAAGTATTAATAAAAATAAAGTAGTAGGCCAACTGCAGTACTGCAGTATTGTGTACACAACAACGATCAAATTACCATTAGCCGCTGTCGCGGTAGCGAAACATTTAATAAATATTGATCCTAATTACATAAGTGGGTGCGGGACCGCAGTACTAGCGATCGCGTACGCTAGAACAAGTATTAATTAAAGTATTAACTGTTTGAGTATTAGCGTGCCGGCCATACTCACTTGCCTTTGGTCACGTACGTGATGAAGGCTCGCAATCTAACGATAAGTCTGTATAAGATACAGAGAAAAAATAAATTTTTAAAAAATAACCTGATACACATAATAATGTAAATCCCCCCTGCCCTGCTTTAGCTGCGGCACTAATGCAGGATTTAGAGTAACTGTATTTACGTCGAATAAATTATTTAACATTTTAAAATTTTTTAATATTAATAATAGCAATCGCGTCCGCGATAGCAATGCTAGTGTAGTTAGTCTTGCCTAGCATCCGCTTAGCGTAAGCAATTGCGTTTAGCGTACGCAACAAAGGACTTGCGTACGCTAGTAGCTAAAGCAATTAATGCTAATGCGAGTAACCGAATTGCTGCTTGCCCTGCTGCTAGCCTAGCCGTACAACAGGCGCAGCTGAGGCAGCAGCTATATACTTAAAAAAACATTAAATATTATAAAATTTATTTTATATAAGAGATTATAATTAAGAATATCTAATACTTACATTTATTGCTGCTCGCGTAGCTCACTTGGTGCGGTACCGCACCTAGTGAGTACAGCAGGCAGGCTTGCGTACACTCGCTTGCTTTTGCAAGCTTTAGCAATGCTTGCGTATGCTACTTTTGGTAGCTTAAAATTAAAAATAAACTTATTTTTATTTAATGTTTTTTTAAGCCAGCGGTTGTGTACACTTACCTTTGGTTAGCAAAGCTTATTATCGCGTTTAGCGTACGCAACTAACCAAAGGGTAGCGTACGCAATTGTAGTGAAGCAACTAAACGCGGACTACGCTACGTTAGCAAATAAATGAAGGAAAGTCAATAGGAAAATAAATTAAATTTCTTCTTTATATTACTAGGCCGCAGGCCTACTAATTAAAAAAATTATTTGACAATTAATTTAGAAAAAGCAATATAGTATATTTTATTTTTTATGTTGTGAACAACTATAGGATAAATAAAGATAGAAAATTTTCACTATTATTATATTGGTCCGGAGGACCAGTCACGTACGTGACAGGCAAATATTGCTTTTGCGTACGTTCGTTAGCTGCATCGCCTTAGCGTACTTGGCCTTTTAGCGTACGCAACAAATTGCGGTTGCTGCTGTACAGTCACGTACGTGACTAGAGCTACTACCGCAAGAACGCGGGCTCACGTAGTGATACGGCGGCAGCAGCAACACGACCGCAATCGCTTGCTTTTACTAAGCTTGCGTACTCGCGTAGCTTTCGCGGGCAAAAAAGAATAAAAAATAACTTATTTTTATTCTTAAAAAAATTAGTTACGCTTGTGCTAAAGCAGCAATATTTGTTTTTTTAATTACAAGGCCGTGCCGTACGGCAGGCTCAAAATAATAGTAATTAGATTTTTATTCCTATACTATTTCCTTATAATAAATTTATATATTTAAGTAGTATCACTACCGCTGAAATTTTAGCGCTTGCGGTTAGTCCTTATTTTTTTTACAAAAAAAAATTAGTTGCGTACGCTAAAGCAGCAACTAGTCACGAATGTAAGTCTAACCTTCGATTAGTCGTTAGCTTAGTCCTCCGGACTAAAGCGACCAAAGGTTAGTGCCGTACGGCACGGTCGTAGTAACCGAATTGCTCACGTACGTGACCAGTCCGAAGGACTGCTTAAGCAGCACTAAATTGCGTACGCTCGCTTAGTAGCGAGCGGAGCTAGGCAAGTACGCTGGCGCTAAACGTACGCTAGCAACACTTGCTAAAGCTAGCACCGCTAGTTACCTTCGGTTAGGTAGCTATATTTTAATTAACTAAATATTGCTTATAGTATTTTTTGGTTATAATCACTACATTAAATTTTTACATTTTAATAATAATAAAACATAGTCTTTATTTTATACTCTATAAAACTAGGGTAGAGCTAGCGCAATTACATTTGCTAACGATGTGCAGTAATTGCCTAGCCGCAGTCAGAAGGTATTCATTATAATAATATAACTTGTGCAGTACTGCACGGTACCACAAGCAACTACATATTTTTACTTAATAAGTCCTTTAACATTTAAAAATTATTTTTTCATTCATTTACCAAAGGTAAGGTGGCGCTAAAAATTATTTTTACGTTTTAAGTGGGGTAGTAAGTAAAATAATTTTTAATAATTATTTTATCTGCGTACGCTGGCGTACTCAAATATAAGTATATTCTTAATTAGGCAACTACTCTTCTGCCCTAGTTCAAGTTGCGGATGCTACAAATAATGATTTTTATATTTTAAATTTTTTACAAATAGAAGTTTTAGGACATACTTTATATACATATTCATCAATATTATTAATTATATTAAGTTTTGTTTTACTATTAGCTATGTTTTCTACTATAGTTTTATCTAAAAAATAAGGATTTGCGTACGCAAGTGCTTGGGTTATGTACATAACCAACTGCAGGCACAATAAATTTAAGTTTTGGCATAATTTCAAGCTTAAAAGACTACTACTTTTTTTAACCCTTTTTGTGACCTAGGCAGGAAAAAGACTCATAATTTTATAACAACCTTTTTTCATTTATAAGTATATCTTTATTTTTAAATATAGAATTAAAAGGGTTGTTCGATTCTTTAATTTTTCTTAAGTTATTACTAGTATATATTAACCATTATAATTAAATGGTATAATATCGTGTTACCAATACGAATTTATAGGTTCAAATCCTGTTAATGGTATATTCCAAATATAAATATTTATTTCAATAAAAACATTATATTTGTGCTAATCAGGAGTCATAAATTCGCTTATAATATTAAGTACTTGAAAAACAAGTTAAACAAATATAATAATTTAAGAGAAACAAAAGCTAATAGGCTTTCTTAATATAATTATATAATAAATAAATCAAGAAATTGAAAAATAAATTAACATTATTAAAATTACAAGAAGAATTAAATGATATGAAATCATCATTAAATAAATCAAGAATAACATCAAAAGCAGCATCAATAAACAAATTAAAGAAAAATAAAATAAATAAAATCAGTATTGCGAACGCTAGATCATCATCATTATTAATATTATATTTATTATCATGGGTAGCTTTTATAATAAGCAAATTACCTTTTATAACAAAATATACTTCAGCTATAAAACTGATAATAGGAAAAACAACTTTCTGGGGTATAATGGTATTATTAAGAAAAGGTTTTATAACACTTAACGCAGTAATAGGAATATGGCTAATGTTTAAAGTAACAGGTTGAAATGAAGGGTCATTCTTCATGTCAGCTGCAGCAATAGGTTCAAGTTATATGGAGTTCTTTGTAACATTTATTTATAAAGCCTACGATTGGCTATATAGCTTATTTGATAACAAAGTTGTACCTAACATACCAAATAATAATTGGAACGGTTCACAATTCAATGGTTGGAATATTCGACCAATGAAAGAAAATAATTATGTATCATTAGCAGAAAATGCTAAAAGTTGGTATCAATCTCCAACTCAAATTGCTGCTAATGATTCATGGGGCGACTGGCTACCTTCTTGGAAAACATTATTATATATTGGTATAACTGTAGTAACAATTGCTACTCTGTATTCAGGTTATGTATACATAAATGATTGGTTTTGCAGTACTGCAGCGAGCAACAATATAGATCCGAAAGGAAAAGGTCCAGAAATATATATAGAATCTCCAAGAGGAACTAGTCGCGGAGCGAGTAATAATAAATCTATATTAGGTACAATAGGTGACACATTAATATTTAACAGAGTAAGAAATATAAGTGATGCTGCAACTTATCTAACACAAAAATATTTACCGTATATGGATCATGGAGAATGAAGTCAAACACAAATAAATAATCCTCATAGTCAAAAATTACATCAATTTTATCCATATACAACCTATAAACCTTATGATTCATTTTTCAATAGATTAAAATCATTAATATTCAATGAAAGTGCAGTAGAACAACAGTTAAGAATACGAGATTTGAGTATATGTAATAAAACTGAGTATGTACCCTCTGCTGTACAGCACGAGGGTTTTGTTCAAGGTTGTTCTAAAGATTTAGAAATACCTACTATTCCATCAACTCCTATGCAAAGTGGATATGGTGTTAATCCTAAAGCACCACCTGTACCTTTATTAGATAATGAAACTTTAGCAAGAATTAGTTATCAATATGGTGTACCGCAACCTCAAGCGTCACCTATATTAAAAGCAAGTAGTATATTAAGTTTTGTTTTACTATTAGCCTTGTTTTCCACTACGATTTTAGCTAAGAATTATGAATAAATTTAGTTTTGTTTTTTGTTGTTTTTTAAGGCTTAAAATGAACCCTTTTTTAAGCTCTTAATTAAACTCTAATTGATTCATAATTTTAAAACATACTTTTTTCAACTTATAAGTAATTCTTATTTATACTTGATTATAAACTAGATGATAAAAGGGTTAGTATTTTGTTTTAATACTTTCGGGTTAGTATCAACTAATATATTATTTTCATTATAAATTAGGTCTCTTTTATTATCATTGTGCTTAATAGAATATGTTTGCTCAATAATATCAAGAGACCCATCGACTAAATTTTTAAGCGTCTTTTTCTGTTCAACGATCTTTTCAGAGTCCTTATGAAGGATTTCTACAAAGGTATCGAAATTAAGAATATTAGCACCAGAAAGTTTAGTTATAACTCCTGCATTAAGGCCTTTAATTTTAGTAATTTTAGAACCTGATTCAGTTTCTAGATAATAAGCCTTAGGCGCTAAAAACACTGCCTTTTCAATAACACATTCTAATTTTAACTGACCTAATTTGTCACCAATTATACCACCAAATAAATTATTCATTTCATCAGGATTCTTATCAACGAAGACGCTATCAGTATCAGTATAAAATAATTTAAGAGATGAGTTATTTTTAAATTTACTCATTTCTATTCTAGCTAGAGCAGTCACTGCCGCAGCTATTCCTACGTTAATATTATGATAGTGACTTAAACCGCTAATTTTACATTCAAGATTATTATTTTCTCGAGTTACAATAAAGTTATCTTTTCCGAGAGGCTCAATATCTATGATATGCTTATTCTTATGTTGTTTATTTAATAAGTCTAATATTTCCCGGTTATCAAATATGCTAGTATCTTCCAACGAATAATCCATACCAAACCGTCCATAAAGACTATTCATAAGAAGTTTGGCTGTCATATTCATAGGATGAGACTTATGATATTCTTTTCTTAAAGAATATAACTGAAGAATATAATCCTTAAAGATAGTAGTTCTTTCACTGAAATAATAACCACGTAAAACCTCTATCTCATACCCATATTTTCTTGCGTTAACAATTTCTTCTGAGTATAACATACATTCAAATTCTCCTACCGGAGCAAGAGTTTTATTATTATGCCGCAACTGAATTATAGGATGTTTTAAACCTAGAGGTGTAATTACTTTACAATAATAGAAACCTAATACCCCTCCCTTAAGGTTAGGGATTATATTATTAATAATTAAATCTTGGTTGTAAATATCACCTTCGAAATAAACTATCTTACCTGTGGGTAACTCGAATTTACTCATTATGTAAGGATATAAAGAATTAACATCATAATAAAATAACTTAAGAAATTTTTTCAATAATTTCGAGCCTAAAGCCTTCAATCCTTGGAACCAGGTTATATTACTTGGGATATACATATCAGTAGCACCTCCAGTGTAAGCCATTTTAATATCTGTGTAGAATTTTCCAGCTAACATAGGAATTTTAGTTTTACCTAAAAAATGTGTTCTGAATATTGAAAATGTTAAACTAGTTAAGGTAGGAAATTTAGTTATGTTTACCTGGTACTTATCCCAAATAAGAACACTAAATTTCTCTAATACTTGATGTAAAGAAATACAATCTAGAATACAATATTTAGTTGCAATATCTCTAAGATTCCAATTACCATCAAATTTAGAACAATAATTATTATAATCATTAACATCAATAAAGGTATTTGTTGGAAATAAGTCCATATTAGGAACGCTACCTACATAATCTAGATTATCCTTATTAACGAAATTATGCGGAAAAATATCTTTTTGAGTATTAGTATTAAATGCAATAGCTAACTTTCTTAAGGAACTAGGTAATAATTGATAACTATCATAGAAAGTTAGCTTAATAACCTTATCCTTTTTAAGAAGTTTATCTTTAATAGTTTTACTTATTTTAATACTAATAATTCTACCCTTATTTCTAATAATATTAATGTTGAAGTGTTCATTTAAAATATCTAACATAAATAATGAATCAAAATTACTTAAATTATGAGCATATACCTTGTAACCATCGTATTTCTCTATAATTAATTTATTTAAGCAATCAAGAATCATTTCCTTATGATTATTGAAATCTGTAACATAATTACTTATGAAACTTTCTTGCGGACGCAAATCATAAAAACTAATTAGATAAGGGACTAATCTATGCGCTCCTAGCTACGTGATCTAAATAAGTTTCTAGATCAAGAGTAATGATATCTTGGTTAATTTGAGTTTCCTTATTTAATGTTTTAATATATTTATTTTGTTTAACTGATTGAAAAAATTGAACTCCTTTATCTAGAGAACAATAATATTTATTTGAACCGATAGTTCTAGTAAATATACCCTTATTAATTTCCTGATCATTGAATATTAATCCTGATATTCCATTTCTAATTAATTCAATATTATTACTAATTAATCCAGTAATTGGATCCACGTATTGTAATATTTTAAATATGTTACCACTATTATTTTGTAGAATATAGAAGTGACTTTTATCTCTAGTTTCTTCGAATACGCATAATCCATATTTCAATGGATCTAAAGTAATAGGTAACTTATAGTGCCGATAATTTTGATGCATGTTACTTTGTTCAGGTATTCTATTATCTAATGGAGCATTTCCTTCCATGAAACCGTAATGAAAGATAATAGAATTTAAACCTTTATTTTTATAACCTTCATCTTTAATAGCTAAGATCGTTTGGATTTTATTAATTATAAAGGTTAACGAATCTTTATTTATATTAACTCTTAACATAGGACCCAATGTAAATATTGTACTATCAGAGCAAAGAGCTCGATAGCTTAAAATTAAATGTATATTTTGATCCTCGCCAAAGGCGACTGCCTTATTTGATATTATTCTGTCTTCCCAGAATTTTGATATTGACTGTGATATTATATTATTACTAATCATTTGTTCATGTAAATAATAAATTAACTATTAAAAATAATTATAGATTTAAAAAGTAAAATGAATAATAATAGTTGCGTGCCTGCAGTTGGTTATGTACATAACCCAAGCACTTGCGTACGCAATCGCTAGTCTTTTGTTTTACCTAGTAATCATAAAATTAATATAACTCCTTACTGGTTAAGCAGTAGGATACACACTTTCATGAAAAGTGGTATCATACTAGCCGGGATATATAAATAAAAAGAAGGATTTTAGAGGAAAGATATTTTTTGGTCTTTTTGGGACGTTTTTCTTACAAAATAATATTAATAAATATAGCGCGTAAAACGCGCTACCTCCTAAATAAAAAACATCCCCCGGGGGTTGTGTACACAAGCAGGGGGCGACAAAAAGGGTTAGCGTACTAATTTTTTAAATAAGTAGCGATTATTTAATCTTTATCTAATTGTTCTTTCGCGGACGCGAGTATTTTAGAAGAGTTGTGCCTCGCTTATGTACATAACGCGACGATTGGTTATTTAAAGCATAATATTTATTTCAAGCTTCTTTATCGTAAAGAGATGGAAAGTCTTTCTGCGATACATAAGGTTTCTTAGCTTTTAAAGCTTGAAATTCTTCAGAAGCTAGAAATTCTTGAAAGTCAGAATCATTAAAGTTGCTTAGGTTTGATTTTCCTTGCTTTACTAGCACTGGTGGATGCTTGAGACTGTAATTTTTCTGTTTCTTCCATTAGTTGTCTTGCTTCTTCCATTGGATTAGTATTGATAGAAATATTAGGCTTTTCTGGACTTTTACCTTTAGCATCACTCCAAATTTTAGATATTGCTTCACTTTCTTCTTCTGCTGGTGAACCTGGCGATGAGATACCTGTAATAGGTGAAGTTGCTCCGCTACCTTCAGTTGTTGAAGGTAACTGACTTGTAGAGGCTTGTGGAGTTGTATCTTTAATTGTTGATGAATCAGATGAGTAACCTTCGGTTAATGAATCAGAAGAGCTATCTTCAATTTTAAAATAAGAATCAAATTTTTCTCTCATAGTTGATCCTTCTGAATTAAATAATTCACTTAATTTAGCTCTTGCATTATTATTAAATAACCCAGGAGCGTCCGTAGTATCGCTCTGCCCTCCTCAGATATTATACCATTTTTTAGGATCGCGGACGCGAGTATTTTCTGTAGGTGCTGGAGGTGCTGGTGGTGCAGGAGGTGTTGTATCATCATCATCTGCGTCCCCTAGAGGTAGAAATCCTTTAAAGAAATTAAGGATATCTGGACCTAAGAAAAACATTATTATAGCACTAATTATAGCAAAAGTAATTATTGCAGTTATTCTTTCTGTTGTGGACATACCATCAAAATAGGAATTTTTATATCTGCTTCTTAAACTTTCACTAACTACAGGAATATCAGAATCTATAATTTTTTCTGCTACTTTATTTTTAGTTGCAGTAGCAATTTCTTTAATTTGTTCTACCTGAGTAGGTGCAATATTTTTTAATCCTAGTAGATTAAAGAAATCACTAAATATGTCTGTTAAACCAAGAAAATTAAAGGGAGCTAAAATTACTGCTCCAAATGTTGTAAATGTTATGTTAACTAACCATCGCACTGATTTATAAGTTTTATAAATTAACGATGGCTTTAATATAAAGAATGTTAATAATTTTAGACCGAACAATCGTTTTAAATGTTTAAATGTCCAAATAACTATAGTTAAAATGCCTAAAAAGAATTTTTGCCATATTTCAAAAAAACTGTATTTGCGTACGCAACTCATTTTTTAATTTATCCCTCTTCTCAGAAGTAAGGAGATCGCTAACTAAAGCTATAGGATTCAAATCAGTATTCACAATAGAGAATTAGTAAATACTGATATGAATGATCAGATTCGAACTGACAACTTAATACTGGGAAATATTAGATTATTCCATTTTAACTACATTCATTAATACTTGCGCTCCTTATGTACATAACCAGCGGATAATAATATTAATGCCGTGCTCACTAGGTGCGGTACCGCACCAAGTGAGCAGGCAGAAAAATTAAAGAATCGCCCCCCCCCCCCCCTTTGCTCACTAGGTGCGGTACCGCACCAAGTGACCAAAGGCAAGTACGGTCGCTACGCGAGCAGGTTATGTACATAACCAACAGCACGGGGGTGAGGTAAATTACATTTATTGATATTATTTTGTACGGGAAACGTTTGTAGAATGCAAGAAATATTCTACCCCTAAATTTCCTTATATTTATAATCATTCCGCCGTACTTGGCTTTGCCTAACCCTATATCTACTTAAACCTAATATGAATAGCTCTTACAAATGCAAAAGCGTATATCCTACTGCTTATTAGCATCCGCAAGTACGCTCGCTCACCTGCTGCTGCTGCTCGCGTAGCGACCGTACTTGCCTTTGGTCACTTGGTGCGGTACCGCACCTAGTGAGCACAGCAGCGTAGTAGTGCTCACGTACGTTTGGCCTACTGCAGTAACTAGTGAGCAGTTGGCCTATGCACGTACGCAAGCAATTCGGATACTGCTAGTAGTTGTGTCCACAACCCTGCTTTAGCTGTGGCAGGCAATTACTAAAGCTAGCGATTAGTCACGTACGTGACCGCAAGTACGCTAATATAAAAGAGTAAAAAAATAAAAATTGCTTGCTTAGAAAAATTCTATAGCCATAGCATATAAAATACAATATGTTGCTAATTTTATGCCTGCTGTACTCACTAGGTGCGGTACCGCACCAAGTGAGCTACGCGAGCCAAGTTGCAATATATTAAATTATCAGTAAGAATTTAATTTTGGTTCTGATTGAACGTTTTTCAGTAGTTTTAAGACATGCAAATCGTTTGTTCTTAATTTTTTTTGTAAAAAATAAAAAGAACAAGGTGTACAGGTGAGTAATAATAAATTAGATACCTTATAGACCTCTCAAATAGAGGATAGTTATTGCTATTAAAAAAATAAGCAAAACATAAATTAGCTATTTATAATAAAGGAAATTTTCCACTATAAGAATTGATTTATTTTGTTTAATGGTAGTTGGTAGAGTAAAAGCCTACCAAGCCTACGATCAATAGTCAAGTTTGAAAGAACCGCTGGCCACATTGGGAATGAGAAGTCCCAAATTGCATAAGCAATCTGCAGTCAAGAATATTAGTCAATGCTCGCAAGAGTGAACTAGCTAACTGAAATCATAAAATCATTTAATAGATGGTCTTTATGATAACGTAAAGGAAAAAAATGATGTTACTTTACTAATAGTGTTGTCTAAATTACTGGTGCCAGAAGACTCGGTAACGCCAGAAACGCAAACGTTAGTCGTCTTTAAAAGGCGTAAAGGGTGTGTAGGCAGCTTACAAAAGTTCCATTTTTAGGTAGCTTTATATTATTTATAATATAATTTAAAAATGAATGACTATAAGCTAGAATCATATTGAGGATAAACCAAATAATACTTAGTGTAGGGATGAAATCCGTAGATATTAAGTGGAATACTAAGGGTGAAAGCTTTTTATCTAGAAATGATTGACGCTGAGAAACGAAGGTGAGAATAGGAAATAGGATTAGATACCCAGATACCTCTCACTGTCAACGATGAATGGTAGTTTGTTAATAAAAGAATTGATAGCGATGCTAACGCGTTAACCATTCCGCCTTGAGAGTACGGTTGCAAAACTGAAACCAAAAAAATTAGTCGGTCTCGAAGCAAACGAAGTGAAGCATGTTATTTAATACGAGAGTACGCGTAAAATCTTACCAGTTCTTGTATATCCAAAATCTAGCTTTAAGTTATATTTTGAGTAGTTTCTATCGCTTGTTGCTGCTCGCCTAGTGCTCACTTTAGTGAGCAGCAAATGCAAGCGAGAAATTCGTTTACAGGTGTTGCATGGCTGTCGTCAGTCCGTATTGTGAAAAGTTAGGTTAACTCCACTAACGGACGCAATCCCTGTTGTTAATTTTTACTTAACAATTTATGTATTTTAAATAAATTCATTTGGGACTAAGACAAGTCGTTATGGCCCTCATGAACTGGGCTATAGACGTGCTATAAAAACTTTTACAAAATGACGCAAAAATCTAAATAAAGAAATAGCAAATCATTAAAGAAAGTTAATATTTTTAATAGACGGATTGTTGTCTGAAATTCGACAACATGAAGGAGGAATTTCGAGTAATCGTTGATCATTACGCAACGGTGAAGTTTATATTCGGGATGAACTAACTGTCTGTCGCTGGGAAGAAGCTTGGATAGAGAGAAACTACTATGTATATAATTATAATTATAGCAAGTTTTAGTTATCGATTTAATTTAAAACAGCTAATATTGTTTTATATTCTTAATATTAGTGAACTCTTCTGAGTAACATCTCAAAAGTCATAGCAAGGTAGCTGTACTGGAAAGTGCCGCTGGATAATAAATAAAACATATTTTAACCCTCTGCTGTAGCTAAAGGTGCTTGCGATCGCGTACTTGCGGATGCTATAGCGTACGCAACTAATTTTTTTTGTAAAAAAAAATAATTGCGTCCGCAATAAGAGCTAACCGCATCACTAGTGAGCTCACGTAGTGACCAAAGGCAAGTACTGCAGGCTGCGGTTAGCGTACTTGCGGATGCTAAGCAGCGCAAAAAAACAAAACGAACATGTTGAAATTGGTAAACAATCTTCTCTTAAGCAGAAGTGGGAGTAATCCCTTAAGAGTTCAAGTCTCTTTGTTCGTATTGTTTAAATTATAGTGTTGGGATATTTTTATCCCTTGCGTTATGTACATAACTAGTCGTTTGCGTACGCAAGTGCTTGGGTTATGTACATAACCAACTGCAGGCACGGATGCTATAGCGCTTGCGCAATCCTGTGGTGCGGTTGCTAACCAAAGGTAAGTGTACACTTGCTAAAGCTAGCAAGTAATTGCCTGTCACGTACGTGACTGGCTACAATTGCGGACGCTACAAATAACGAGTATAGTTAAATGGTATAACCTCTACCTTCCAAGTAGATATTATCAGTTCGAATCTGATTATTCGTATTTGCTCGCTAGTAGCCAGCGTACTTGCGGATGCTAGGCTTGTGTACACTCGCGTCCGCGACCTTTGGTTAGGACAAGCGATCGCTACTTATTTAAAAAATTAGTGTGCTTAGCATCCGCAAGTACGCTAACCGCAGAAGGACATACGCTAACCGCACTCACTTGCGGATGCAAGCGTACGCAACAAAGGATGCTTAGCATCCGCAAGTACGCTAACCGCACTTACGCTAAGGGGGGAAATCTGATAATGGTTAATCGGTTATATTTGCAATATAATAATGATAGTTCGAATCTATCTTTCTCCAATTGTTGCTGCGGTAGCTCTAGCGTACGCGATCGCAACGCATGCTAACTAGTAGCGTGATTAGCATCCGCAAGTACTTGCGTCCGCAAACAAAGGACTTGCGTTAATTACCTTCGGTTATCCTTGTTGCTAGTAGCTCTAGCTACGTAACCGAAGGTCACTAACGCGAGTATTACCTTCGGTTACTCCGCAAAAGCAAGTAAATAAAGAGCGTAGTATAATGGTAGTATCACAGTCTCCAAAACTGTTTGTAGGCGTTCGAGTCGCCTCGCTCTTGTTTTAATATTTTAAAAATAATAGCGCTCACTCATGTACATGAGTGAGTACGGCACTAACCAAAGGTAAGTGTACACTCGCGTCCGCGATAGCTCCGCAAAAGCAAAAAATATTGAATTTTACAATATAATAATAATAATAGAAAAGAAATAAAACAAATAAATTAAAAATTTAAAAGTATCGATGTCAAATATATAGTAACATTAAAAATAATTGTATTAACATAAACGTAATAAAAAGGGATTATTAAGGAAAACTAAGGCAAATTTATAAAAAAAGGAGGTTATTAAACCAAAAGCTTAACCTAAAAAATTTTTAGCCGTTAGCGTACGCAAGTACAGCAGGCATAAAAATTTATTTATTAAGGAATATATTTATTAAGCAATCCTAAGGTAAATCTTTATTATAAAACACTTCCTGAAGTAAAACATTTTATTAAGGAAAGGAAAGGAAATCAACCGAGACTTCGAAAGTAATGGTGAGTGAAATCGAATTAGCCAATTATCGAGTTTATATATAAAAAATATATTAATTTTTAGCAATAAAAATTTAACTATAAAAAGGTTAATAATAGTCCTTATATTAATATAAACTCCTTGTTCTGCGTACTTAAAAATTTAAATAAATTTTTTAAGGCGTACGCAATAACAAGCACTTAATTGTTTTTAGGTGGATAGCTTGTTTTTATGTACATAACTGCCAATCGCGTAGCGACTGTACAGCACTTGCTATACAGCAGCAACCGTAGGCTGTTAAATTAATAAGAATAATAAGTACAATGAGAGTTAACTTGTTGGAATAAAGGGGTACCATCCTCTAAGGCTAAGTATTATAAATTTAGCGATAGTGCAAAAGTACTGTGAAGGAAAAGTTTGAAAAGCATGTAGTATACATATATTTTAATTTAAATTAAAAAATGGTGAAATAGATCTTGAATTAGTAATTCTATAAGCAGTCGAAATTCTTAACATTAATTGTTAGTAGAATAACGGCGTACCTTTTGCATAATGGGTCAGCAAGTTAATAGAAGTAGCAAGGTTCATAGCCTTAGCGAAAGCGACTATACTTCGTAGCCTAGCCGTACGGCAGGCAGTAATGGGTAAGTTACTTCTATTAGACCCGAAGCCAGGTGATCTTACCAAGACCAGATTATAATGGATCGAACGGTTGAATGTTGCATAATTCTCCGATGAGTTTTGGTAAGTGGTGAAATGCCAATCTAACCTGGTGCTAGCTGGTTTTCTACCGAAACATATTTTAGTATGATGTCTACCTAAGAGATTTATGGAGGTACAGCAAGGCAATTCCCAACAAAATAACTTTAGTAGCGGATAGCCTGCCTTCACGTACGTGAATACGGCAGGCAGGCAATTCGAACAAAAAGTTAATGCGTTTAGGTTGCGGGGATCTAGCAAATCTTACCTTTGGAAGTGAATCTCGGAATTACATAAATTGATAGTAGATATTCAGACTGTACATGCTAAGTTGGACAGTCAAGACGGAAACAGCCGAGAACACTAATCAAGGTCCCAAATGATTGTTAAGTGAAATTAAGGACGTAGCAATATCAAATACAGCTGTGAAGTGAGCCTGGCAGTCGCTACTTATAATGAACGTTTGTAACAACGCAACAGCAGCCAAAAAAGATAGTCGCGCCGAAAATTCAACGGGTCTAAACAATCAACCGATATTGTGTTGATTAAGATATTTTTTTAATTAATCGCTAATTTATTCTTAATCTAGGTAGTAGAACATTCAGTATAACTGTTGAAATTATAGTGTTTCATTATATATTAGGTTACTGAAGAGAGAATGCTGACATGAGTAACGTAAAAAATTCCTATAATGGAATTCGCCGAATACGAAAGGGTTACAATAGAAAGGTTGATCCTCTTTGTGTTAATGCGGCCTCTAAGGAATGTAGCAATAGCTACTACTGATGAGTATATTATAGCAAATCATTGAATAGTTGCGCTAGCCTGCAGTCGCTACGCGAGCAGGCAACGTACGTGAGTACGGCACGCTATATTATTTAATGATCAGGAAATTAATATATTGGCTTTATATAAAGCTTAGTACTACCGTACCCTAAACCGACACAGGTTCGTTAGTTGAGAATACTAAGGCGTAGAGCTAAAAGTTGTTAAGGAACTCGGCAAATTCACCTCATAAGTTTGACGACAAGAGGTGCCTTATTATTTAAAATATCACTTGTGCTGCTGCTAACCAAAGGTTACTTTTGCAAGGCAAGCTAGCGATAAGGCGATTAATAATAAGGTGACACATAATCGGAGGCCACGACTGTTTACTAAAAACACAACACAGTGCAATCATTAATGTGATAGTATACTGTGTGAAATTTGCCCAATGCCATTAATATAAGAACAATCATGGTTAGTTAAAAATAAAAACTAATAAAACTGTGATTTATCGAAAGTCTGGTTAATAGCGGTCTTAACTATGAGGATCCTAAGGTAGCAAAATAAATTGGCCATTAAATGTGGTCCGGTATCAATAATGTAACGATGGTCTCGCTGTCTCTACAACTTGCTCAGTGAAATTGAATTACGCGTGCAGATGCGCGTTACCACCAGGGGGACGGGAAGACCCTATGCAGCTTTACTGTAATTAGTTATCATATGAATCTAGAACAGCTTATATTAATAGTGAATAGGTAAATCGAAAGATATTAGTGGAAACCTTATAATATAAGTTGGGTTTATGTTCACCTTAAAATTAAAATATAAAGGGAGAGTTGACTAATTGGCAGTTTGACTGGGGCGGTCGTCTTTAAAATAGTAGCAAAGTACATCCAATTGTTTTTTTCAAATAATTTAATAAAAATTAAAATTACAAATATCTATTGATCGCTACGCTTGCGTTGCAAAAGCTACGCAAGTACGCAACAAATAGAGTTTTTTCTTTTTAAAAGGCATAGCTAGAAATTGAATGGAGATCAATCAACCAGTGAAGGGTTGCGCAGAGTTCAATGGCGTTAAGCATGCTTAACTGATAGACTTAAAAGTCAAACAGATACGTAAGTAGGGCATAGTGACCCCTCGCTATAATATGGGATAGACGGGGATCAATTAATAAAAGTTACGCTAGGGATAACAGGCTGATAGCCGACGAGAGTACACATTGTCTCGGCTGTTTGGCACCTCGATGTCGACTCATCCTATCCTCCGGGGGAAGAAGCTTGGAAGGGTTCGGCTGTTCGCCGATTAAAAGGGTACGTGAGTTGGGTTTAATACGACGTGAGTCAGTATGGTCCCTATCTTCTGGTGGAAAATTTAGTAAACAGGGACAGACCTTCCAGTACGAAAGGACCAATAGGCTGTGTTTATATAGTGTACCAATTGTTTGTAATCAACTATTAATCGCGTAGTCCTTTGGATCGCTACGCGACGACAAAATAAAATAGATAGATATAAATGCATAGTTGGGTAGCCACAAACATAATAGATAAGTGCTGAATGTCTATAAAGCAAGAATCTACTCCCTTTATACTAATATATTGTGCTCGCTACGCGATTTAATAGTCGCGTCCGCGAATTAAATTATAGCAACAATAATAATTAAGAAATAGAACATTTCTAAATAGGTTGCAAATGTAAATATTGTAAAATATAAATAGTTTAGCAATACTAATTTATAAAAAAACTAAAGGTTGTTATTTGTATAAAAATAATTAGTTATTGCGTACTCGCATAGTTACCTTCGGTAACGAACGCTGTCCGTAAAAGCTAAAAAAGAAAGAGTTGGCTTTGCCAAGTACGGCAGGTCACGTACGTGAGCAATTAAAAAAAGAAAGTAAACAATCGCGGACGCGATACATTTTTAAGATAGTTAATTTAAATAGTCGCGTACGCGAGCTAATAAAAGCTAATATTAAAACATTAATAAACGATCTATGTTTGTAAGACCAATAACTAAATCGCTATTACTCATACAGGCTAATTGTTCTAAATTAAAATAATTGCGTCCGCAACTAAGTGAATACAGTCACTTAAAGTAGCTTCCACTCCATCAGGTAAATTTTGATAAAGATTTCTTGCTTTAAGAGATCTAACCAATTCTAAATAATCTACCGTAGGTAATGGCATAATATTTGACATTGCAGTTTGAGCGCTATCAATAGCTGAGTTAGCTCCAGTAGTTAAATTAGTATGACTAATTGGTGTGCTTAAAGTTATAGTTGAGCTACCAGAATCTATAGCTAAGTCCGGCTTAGTAAGATCTATGCTTGAAGTATCTATAGTTAAGTCTGGCTTAGTAAGATCTATAGCTAAATCCGGATTGCTAGCAACCGGATCTATGCTTGAATTATCATCAAATCCTGATAAAACAACACTTGCGCTTGCGCAACTAATAAAATAAGAAAATAAACCATAATTAATTAGCGTTACACAAGCAACAATAGTCAAGGTATAACCAGTATTATTAGCGATAAAATCGCCAAAGTTACTTAAATTATTGAATAACATAATATAAAAAATAAATTTAATAATAGTGTCTAATAGTTACATTATTGTTACCTTGCGGTATCGCATTGCTTATGCTAGAATTGCTAAAGCTCGCATTAAAAATATTATGATAATTTAAAATATTTAATTGACTTTTAGCTGACGCAAATAATAAACTAGGTACATTATTAAAATTAAATGGTATTATACTATAAAAAACATATGAAAATAATGATCCTATAGCAATAGCTAAAGGTAAATTTTTAGTATATTGAGTACCTGTTTCTAATATATCTGTTAATTTAATATTTATCATCATTATTACAAATAAGAATAATACTGCTATTGCTCCTACATATACTATAATATAAGATATTCCTATAAATTGTATTCCTATTAATATTAAATAACCTGCTGCTAATACAAAAGTAAATATTAAGTAAATAACTGAAATTACAGGATTTTTAGCTGTTATAGTTAATATTCCTGATAATACAGTACCAATAGATAAAAAATTTAAAATTAAGGTTGTCATTTTATTGCTATTTTTTAAAGTTGCTGCCGTGCCTAGGCAGGCCAAGTAGCGTTTAATCAAAAAAATTTTCATTTACCTTACCTTATTTAAGGTTCGCAAAGCTACTAAACTATAAATTGACTTTTTCTTAATTAAGCAATCGCGTTGCTAGTTACCTTCGGTTACTGATGCCAGTCCTAATGCAGTACTGCACTAACCAAAGGTAAGTGTACTTGCGTATGCTAATGCAAGTAATTGCGGTTGTAGTTCTAGCTACGTAACCGAAGGTCACTAACGCGAGTATTACCTTCGGTTACTCCGCAAAAACAAAAAGGACTAGAGCTACTAGCGAATATTATAGTAGGTTTAACCTAAAAATTTTTAACTTAAATATTATTTTTATTAATGTTTTTGCTTGCTTGTTATCCGAAGGACCAGCTTTAATCACTTACTAGCCAAAGGCAAGTTAGTGACGATCGCAGGCAAAGGCTAAGCCTACTAGCAGTATCCGAAGGACTACGCTGCTGTGCCTGCCTTATTTTTGTTTTTTTACACAAAAAAATTAAGGCTAGGCAAGCAGCAGCAGGTGAGACTTGCGTCCGCTAGCTAGTAAGCAAACAACTTATTTTAAATATTAATGTTAAGGTGACTTAGCACACATTTTAATTATCGCGATTGTTTTTTTAATTATATACGAGCCCTTACAGATTCGAACTGAAACACCTCTAATTGACAATTAGATACTCTACCAATTAAGCTAAGGGCCCTAAATTTACTAGCTCGCTATTGCGTACGCAAGCTACGTGATTATAGTTTTTTTAATTGCTTGCCGTACTTGCCTTTGCCTGCGATCGTCACTAACTTGCCTTTGGCTAGTAAGTGACTAAAGCTGGTCCTTCGGATACTGCAGGCAAAGCATAGTAACTACTCTTTTAAAAATTAAGCAATTAAACTCGCTGCCGTACGGCGCTAGTTGCTTTCGCTTGCCCAAAAGACTACGCTGCTGTACTTGGCTTTGCCTACTAGTGACTAGTGAATAAAAATTATTAAGCAAAAATAAGACCTTAAAATTTTTCTACTTAGCGCTGCTTAGCATCCGCAAGTACGCTACCCGCACGCTAAAATTACGAGTAAAGAGACTTGAACTCTTATGATTATATCATGAATTCCTAAGATTCACCTGGCTACCAATTTCAGCATACTCGTTGCGATTAGCGTATGTCCTTCTTGCGGATGCTACACTAATTTATTTGTGCCTGCTGTACAGTCGCTACGCGAGCTTTGTTGTAAAAATTTTAATTTTACGCTTGCGTACGCAACTCACTAGTGACTTGCCTGCTCACTTAAAAAATTTTAAGGCTAGGCAGGGGGATAAAAAATTTTATTTAAGTCGCTGCTTACTAGTAGCGTCCGCAAAGGATTGCTGCACGCGAGTATTAGTAAGGTAATATATCAAATCCTATTAAGATACTTGGTATTAAAATTATAAATGCTACACATATAGGCAATAAATTTAACCAACATAAATCAATTAATTGATCATATCTTAATCTAGGTAATGTAGCTCTAAACCAAACGAAAAAGAAACAGAAAATACAAGTTTTAATACCTAAAATAATAGCTTGAATATTAATAATTGAATTATTTACAAATATTTCAGGAAATTGATAACCTCCTAAAAATAAAATTGAAGTAATACAACTAAATAATACTATTGAGGAATATTCACCTAAAAAAAAGAATACGAATGGTACAGAAGAATGTTCAGTAAAGAAACCAGCTACTAATTCAGATTCTGCTTCTTGTAAATCAAAAGGAGTTCTAGAAGTTTCAGCTAAAATAGCAATAAAATAAAAAATAAATACAGGTAATAATGGTAATATAAACCATACTGATATTTGTGATTCTATTATTGTAATATAATTTAAAGATCCAGTTAATAATATTATTATTAAGATTGCGGAACTTAATATTAATTCATAAGAGATCATTGCAGCTGTAGATCTTAAAGATCCTAAAAAAGCATATTTTGAATTAGCAGACCATCCTGCTAATAATACACCATATACTCCTAAAGAAGATAAAGCTAAAGTATATAATATACTCATTGAATAATCTGAAATTGCTATACCTTGACCAAATGGTATTACTCCCCATCCTAATAAACTAAAAACTAAAGAAGATACAGGTGCTAAATAAAATATTACTTTATTAGATTGTGAGGGTATTACTGTTTCTTTTAATATTAATTTTAAAGCATCTGCAAAGGGTTGTAATACTCCATAATAACCTACTGTATTTGGACCTACTCTTCTTTGATGTGCAGCTAATTGTTTTCTTTCTATAATTGTCATGAAAGCAACTGCTAATAATACTGGAACTATTATAGTTACTACATCTATTAAATTAAATAATAAAGATTTTAAAAAACTTGCGTTGCTTAAGTTGATCATTTTTTATTTTTTCGCTTAGTCCATAGGACTTACTTGAGTTAGAAGTTTTTGCCGTACGGCATGCTTTTTATTATTATTACTTACCTTAATTAAAAGCAAAAATTAAAGGTAAGCCTTACCTAATAATAATTATATTTGTAAATAAAATATTCGCTGCGGTCGTTAGCTGCTTTAGCAGCAACACGAGCCTGCGTAGCTGGTCCTTCTTGCGGATGCTACACTACACTTTTTTTAAATAAAATAATTGTGCTTGCTTTTGCGGAGCAAGTACTGCTAGCGTATAGCGTACTTGCGGATGCTAACCGCACTAGCGTTGCTAATAATAAAAATAATATTATTATAATTTTATAAATACAAACTTTTAAATTAATTATTAGCTAGGCTCGCTTAGCTACGCAATCGTTAGCTTTAGCAATGCGAGCGTACGCAATTAATTTTTAAAAAGGGGTATATTTATTTGTCCGAAGGTACTCGCTTGCATTCGCTACGCTATAGCGTAGTCACGTACGTGAGCTAAGGTTCGCTAGCGTATGCTAGTGAGCGTGCGGTTAGTAGGCAAAGCCAAGTATCGCGTATGCGACCTTTGGCTACAATTGCGTACGCAAGCCTTTATTTTTGTTTTATTTATTTTTAAAAATTTAAATAAATTTTTAGCGGTGTCCGAATTGCTTGCTTAGCCAAAGGCAAGTACAGTCACTAGTTGTGTACACAACCGAATTGCGGTTGCGTACGCTAGAGCTACTACTATGCTAACCGCATGCTAAAACAACTTTTTTAAGAAGCTGCAGAGTCTATCCAAACTAAGAAATCTGGTGAAGATACTGCTTCAACTACAATAGGCATAAATCCATGCCATACACCACATATTTCAGAGCATTGACCATAGAAAGTACCAGGTCTTTCAGCTAAAAAGGATACTTGATTTAATCTACCTGGAACAGCATCTAATTTAAAACCTAAAGAAGGAACCGCAAAAGAATGTAATACATCTGCACCTGTAATTATTAATCTAATATGACAATCAACAGGTATAATTAATTTATTATCCACATCTAATAATCTAAATTGACCTAATTCTAAATCAGATTCAGGTATCATATAAGAATCAAAATCTATAGAATCTCCACTATCAGTTATAAAATCTGAATATTCATAAGACCAATACCATTGATGTCCTACTACTTTAATAGTTAAAGTAGGTGAAATTACTTCATCCATTAAATATAATAATCTAAATGAAGGGAAAGCAATAGCAATTAAAATTAATGCTGGTGTAATAGTCCATATTAATTCTAATACTGTACCATGTGTTAAATATTTATGAGCAATTGGATTTTTAGTTGAACTATAGTAATATATTACTGAAAATAATACCCATCCTACTGATAAAAATATTACTATTAAATAAAATCCTATAGTATTATGTAAAGTTACTAAACCTGTAAAACCGGGTGCTGCACTATCTTGAAAACCAAATTGCCAAGGTTCAGGTGCATCATTAAAAATTATACTATTTAAAAAATTTTTATTAGCAAATGTATATAAGAGTTCCATTATTACTAATCTAGCAATTATAAGTTAATCACTATAATCTCTTAATGTAAAAATAACATATTATTTTTTTTTTGATTCGCTGCGGTCACGTACGTGAGTCCTTTGCTTGCGTACGCTACGCTACTAGGCGAGCGTACGCTATTGGCTTATTAAAAAAATTAGGCCAATTGTAGTTCTAGCTACGTAACCGAAGGTCACTAACGCGAGTATTACCTTCGGTTACTCCGCAAAAGCAAGAAGGACTAACGGTACCGCAAATTTTACTTGTGCAGTACTTGGCTTTGCCTACTACGCAAGCTGGTGACTAAAGCTAGGCTAACCGAAGGTAACTAGTTAGGCGACCGTTGCGCAAGCGCTACAAGCCTTAGCAAAAGCAACTCAATTCAGAATAAATACGTTAATGTTTAAGATGACCATACTTGAGAAAATATTTTTTGCTGTACTTGCCTTTGGCTAAGCATGCTTTTTTTTTAGCTATTTTTATAAAAAAATTATTAATCATAATAGTGGAAACACCTGGATTCGAACCAGAACTTTCCCATTAAAAGTGAGACACTCCACCACTCGAGTTCTGCTTCCTTTAGACCGTTTTTTTAATTTAAACTGCTTGCGTTGCTACTCGCGTAGCTTATAGCGCTTGCGCAACGGTCGTGTAGCTGCGAATGCGGTACCGCTAGCATGCAAACGATGTCCTTCTTGTGGTTATAGCTCCAGCTACGCAACCGCAAGAAGGACTGGAGCTACTAGCAAATGTTTGTTGTTAAAAAAATTAATTTAGTAGCGGAGCAACCGTGCAGTCACTGCCTTGCCTTAATTTTTTAAAAATAAGGCAGGCTCACTTGCCTTTGGCTAGTGAGAGCAGGCACGCAATTACCTTCGGTTAAAAAAATACTTAGCGGTGCGGTAGCTCTAGCGTACGCGATCGCAACGCATGCTAAAAAAGGGTTACTTGCATACGCAAGAGATTTTTTGTTCATAAGCAACGTGTTGGTTGCGGACGCTACCCAAATATTATTATGAGTATAATAATAAGAATGCCATCATTAAGGCGAATAACCCTGTAGCTTCAGCTAAAGCAAATCCTAAGATTGCATAAGTAAATAATTGCCCTCTTAATTGAGGATTTCTAGCTGTAGCTATTATTAATGATCCGAATACTGTTCCGATTCCGGCTCCAGCACCTATTAATCCTGAACAAGCTAAACCTGCTCCAATGTATTTTGCAGCTGCTAACATAATATAAAAAATAAATTTAATAATAGTGTCTAACATATTAATTGTTCTATATTAGTCGCTTATGTACATAACGCGAGCTATTTTTTTATAAATTAAATTTTATTTTAGTATAATTTTTTATTTTTAAATTATTAATCGCAGCAGTGCCGTACTCACTCATGTACATGAGTGAGCGCTGATGTCCTTTGGACAAAAGTGCAGTACTTGGCTTTGCCTACTAGCGACTTACAAGATTTTTATTAATACTCTTTTAACCTATTGTTGCTATTGCTTTAGCTTTCGCTGCTCACTAGTTACTGCAGCGGTGGTAGCTCCAGCTACGCAACCGCAAGAAGGACTTGCATCCGTAACCGAAGGTAACTAGCAACTTAAAAAAATTATTTGCTAACTTGCGTACGCAACTTGCTAATCCTAGCTGCTGTGCGGTACCGCACTCACGTACGTGAGCAATTGGTGCTTTAGCGTACGCAACTAATTTTTTTTTTTGTAAAAAAAATAAGGATTAACCGCACAGTAACTAGTGAGATAACGCGAACGCAAATATTATACTATATATAATAAAGAAGAAACAGATAAATGTAAAGCTTCTAATAAAACATTAGGGAATAAACCTAAAATAACTGTAGGAATTAATAAAGCTATTAATAAAAAATATTCTCTTCTATTAATATCTTTAACTGGTTGTTGTGTTGCTATCACTAGTTTTGCGTCCGCTACAGAAGTAATTTGAGTTACAGATTGGTTATGTTTTGTGCTAGCAATTAAATAAGGAGAATAATTACCGTAAGATAATCTATTATATAAAAATAAAGAATAAATAGCGGATAAAACTATACCAGTAGCACCTAATGCAGCAATAATAGGATTTTGTTGCCAAATTCCTATTAAAGAAAGTTGTTCACCTAAAAAATTTAAAGTTAAAGGAATTCCTGTATTAGCTAAAGTAAAAATAAAAAATAATATAGTAAACACAGGCATATAAGTTGCTAAACCTCTAATATATTTAATAATTCTAGTACCAGTTCTATCATAAATTATTCCTCCAACACAAATAAATAAAGCTGGACTTACAAAACCATGAGCTATACCTAATAATATAGCACCTTCAATACCTTGTATTGTATTAGAAAATAAACCTAAAACTACTACAGCCATATGACATACACTACTATAAGCTATTAATCTTTTAGTATCTTGTTGTACTATAGTAGAAAAACTAGCATAAATTAAAGAAATAATAGCTATACTTTGAATTAAAGGACTAAAATAATGAGTAGCATCAGGTAAAATTTGAATTAATACTCTTAAATAACCATAAGTTGCTAATTTTAAAATTGTTGCTGCTAATAATATAGATCCTGCTAAAGGTGAATCACTATGTGCTTTAGGTAACCATATAATAAATGGATATAAAGGTGTTTTAACTGCAAAAGCTATAAAAAAACCTAACCATAATAATTTTTGACTTTCTAAACTTATTTCAATTAATGATATTAATTGAAAATCTGTAGATCCTATATAATTATATATCATTAATATACTTAATAACATAGGTAAACTACCTGCTAATGTATATAAAAATAATAAAAATGCTGATCTAAATCTATCCATACCATGACCAAATATTATTATTACTATAAATAATATAGGTAATACACTTTCAAAAAATATATAAAATAATAATAAATCTAAAGAAACAAAAGCACATATTTGTAAACTTTCTAATAATAATAATGAAACTAAAAATAATTTTACATTTGCTTGCTTTAGCAAATCTAATATTTTATTTTCTGCCGTACGGCTTTGCTGCAGCACTACTTCTCCTATTAATATATTATTATAATTAGATAAAATAGCTATAGGACTGACAAATGTTGTTAATAATACAAAAAATAAAGATATTCCATCTATTCCAAAATTTAAATGACAAAATTGTAAAGTATCAGTTGCTTGCAAATCTAAAGAACTAATAAATTGATATTGTGTGGTATTTGAATCAAAGTTATACCATATAAATAATGAAATAAAAAAATTTAGTATAGTGCTCCCTAAAGCTATTTTTTTCATTTGGGAAACATTTTGAGAATTAGTTTCACTCATAGGTAAAATAAATAATGTACCAATTATTGGTATTAATATTAATAGTATTAACATTTTTGTTATTATTAGGCTGACCTTTGGTAAGCCAAGTACGCTAGCGCAATTACTTGCGTACGCAAGTCCTTATTTTTTGTTTTTAACATCAAAATTAGGCTCGCGTTGCTTGCTAGCGTAGTCCTTCTTGCGGAGCTACTATGCTAGCGAGAGCAATTGCGCTAGCGCAATATATTTATAGTCGCCTAATTTTATTTTAATACGCTTGCTGCTAAAGCAGCGTACGCTACAAAAGTGCTGCTGCTTTTAGCAGAAGCACTTGTCCTTTGTTGCGTACGCTATAGTAACTTACTCGCGTAGCGAAAGCTAGTTACCTAACTTGCTCTTGTTACTTGCGGATGCTAAGTAGCGATCGCTAGTAAGATTATCCGTCGCTCACGTAGTGAGCGACAATTATTTTTTTGTAACTAACAATTTTTTTATTGTATTGCGGTTAGCGTAGTAGTGCTCACGTACGTTTGGCCTACTGCAGTAACTAGTGAGCAGTTGGCCTATGCACGTACGCAAGCATATATAAAATTTAATGCGATAGCTATATAAACATAGATATTTATAATTAAAAATAATTGTAATTATTTTTTTTTAGTTATATTTAATTTTCAACCTTAATATTACTAATAACTATTAAAAATTTTGTTTTTATAATAGTATTACTTTTACTAATTTTACTTGCAATTAACCTTTGTTGCGGACGCTATCAATTGCATTCGCTATGTAAGCAACGCTTTGCGGAGCTAGTCACGTACGTGAGTCCTTTGCTTGCGTACGCTACGCTACTAGGCGAGCAACAAAAATTTTTAATTGTAAAAAAAATAAGGACTGCTTAAGCACCGAATTGCTGCTTGCCAATTGCTGCTGCTAAAAAGCAGCAGTCACGTACGTGTTGCTCCGCTAAGCAAGGGGCTAACAATTAATTTAATTAATTTAAAAAATTATTTGCGCAAGTAAGGACTCACTTACCTTCGGTTAGTGAGCAATAGCGTTTGCGTACGCAAGTGCTTAGGTTATGTACATAACCAACTGCAGTGCCGTACTCACTTGCCTTTGGTCACGTACGTGATGAAGGCACGCAATTACCTTCGGTTACAAGGCCTGCCTAGGCAAGGCTAAAAAATAAAATTTTGTGCATAAGTAATTTTAATAGTAAAAGCACCTTTTTTATTTTTTTTAGTTATTCTTGCTGAATCTACAAAGTTTACTTTACCTGTAGCAATAGCTCCTATTTCAAATTTTTTAGTAGTTATTCTAGGAATAATAGGTTCTCTCATTAATCTACCTCCAATTTTAATATATAAACCTGAAATATAAGCTAGCGGTTGTGTACACTTGCTAAAGCTAGCATTGCTATAATTTTTTTCACTTGCTTTAGCGTAGCAATTGCTAGCAATTGCGCTAGCAATGTTATTTTTAGTAAAAAGTTTATTAATGGCTATTCTAATATTTTTTTTTTTTAAAATAAGAATAAATAATTGAGCTAATATATTACTATCATAATCTGATTTATGCAATCTAATTAAATTAAATTCTATAGGTTTATTAATTACTTGTTTTCGCTTGTCCAAAGGACTACGCGATTGTAATAATTTAAATAATATAGCAAATTTATTAAAATATAAATTAACTATATTAGTATTATTTAATTTAAATAATGTTTTTTTAACTAAAAAATTTTTATATAATATTGTTTTAATAGTAGGTTTTTTCTTATTTTTTTTAATTATATTATTTTGCGTGTGCGATGCTGCTGCTGCCTTTTGGCCAGCAATATTTGGATAAATAAAATTATACCATTTAAAAATATTATGATCGGGAATAGTTATATAATATAATATTTCTATTATTATTTTATCAGGTGTATTAATAAATTTAGGTCTACTTATTAAACAATAAATAGTTTTAAAAAAAGCGCTTATTAATTTTATTATATCTTCTGAGTGTAGCTCACGTACGTGATGCGTATTAATTAAAAAATTTTTTTCTTGCGTAGCGGACTTACCTGCAGTACTGCAGGATGCGGTGCGGTCCCGCATGCACAAAAGGTTAGCATTAGCTAAAAAATTATAGCTTAACTCGTTAGCTTTAGCTACACGATTATTTGCTAGCATCGCGTTATCCTTGCTAAAGCTAGGATGCGGTACCGCAGCGAGCAACGCAAATAAATTTTTTTGCTGAGTTGTTTTTAAATTCATTTTGTTTTGTTTAATTTTTTTTTAAGTTAAAAATTTTTATTTTGTTTCTAGCAATCGCTTGCGCCTGCCTTATTTTTGTTTTACAAAAAAATTAAGGCAAGGCAGCGTATTGACTTGCTTAGCAAGTTATTGCGTACACGACCTGCGTTAGCGTACGCAATACCTTTACTTGCCAAAGGACTACTAGCGACTACTAGCGACTACTAGCGACTACTAGCGACTACTAGCGACTACTAGCGACTACTAGCGACTACTAGCGACTACTAGCAATACAACTATATTGATTTGCTTACACAACTACCCCTTTTTTTAGGCCTTAAGAGGAATTGAACCCCTGTAAAAAGTATTAACAGTACTCCGCTTAAACCACTCAGCCATAAGACCTTTAATTTTATTTATTTAAATAATTGCTAACCCTTACTAGCTTTTGCAATAACCAAAGGTAAGTAGTAGGCTAGCTCATTGCTGCTTTAGCAGCTATCCAAAGTATCGCGTTATGTACATAACGCGAGAGCAAGTTAGTTGCGTACGCTACAAACGCTACTAGCAATATTTTGTGATTAAAAAATTTAAATTAAATTATAAAATTTGAGGGAGACACGACTCGAACGCGCAGCTTCTTACTCCCAAAGTAAGCTCCTTAACCAATTAGAATACTCCCTCGCTAATAAAAAATAATTTTTTTAGCGCTCTCGCTTATGTACATAACGCGAGTCCTTGGATAGCTGCTTTAGCAGCAATGAGCTAATAAAAGCCTATTTGGCCAAGAACAGTTGTTGCGTAACAATAACTAAAGGTAAGCGATACATGAACAAATTAAACCTTATTTTTACTTACTAGCGTACTTGCAGATGCTAAACAAAAAGGACTTACGCTTTATTTTTTAGCCGTACGGCAAAAAATATTAGCTGCTGTGCCTGCCTGCTGTACAGTCGCTACGCGAGTCGCTACGCGAGCAGCAAAGAGAGATATTTATTTTTCTTTCTTTTATTTATTACCTTTGGTTAGTTGCGTACGCTATTGCTACTCGCGTAGCTTGCTACGCTACGCTAGCAAGGGTTAAATTTATTTTTTCTACTTACCTAACCAAAGGTTAGGTTAGGGTCCTTCGGACAATAACGTACGCTCGCTTTTGCGAGTCACCTTACCTTCGATGCTGCTTAAGCAATCCTAACCAAAGGTCGCGGACGCGAGTGTACACAAGCCTAGCATCCGCAAGTACGCTGGCTACTAGAGGAGCAATAACAAAATAAATGCTAGCTGCGGTTAGCGTAGTAGTGCTCACGTACGTTTGGCCTACTGCAGTAACTAGTGAGCAGTTGGCCTATGCACGTACGCCAGCAATTTTTGCGGTTGTAGCTCCAGCTACGCAACCGCAAGAAGGACTAGAGCTACAACAAGATTTTTTTCTTAGTTGCTACGCAACTGATTTTTTTTAGTAGCTATATCCATTAAAGTATTTTCACTAATACCAATTAAAGGAACTATAATTAAGAACCAAGTAAAGTAAAATCCAGTTGCTACTTGACCTATAGATACGAACGGTTCATTAGGATGTTGAGAACCTATCCACATTAATATAATAAAATCAACAACAAAAAACCAGAAAGCTAATTTCATAGCAGGTCTAAATTGAGCCCCTCTAATTCTAGATAAATCTGTAAATGGTAATACTAATAAAATTAATAATGAACCAAACATAGCTAATACTCCTAATAATTTATTAGGTATACTTCTTAATATAGCATAATAAGGTAATAAATACCATTCTGGTACAATAGAAGCAGGTGTTACCATAGGATCCGCAGGAATATAATTATCTGAATGTCCTAATAAATTAGGATAAAAGAAAACAATAATAGATAATACTAAGAAAAAAGCAAAAATAGTAACTAAATCTTTAAAGATAAAATAAGGATGCATTGCATATCTATCTCCATTTGAATTTACTCCATTAGGATTATTTGAACCATGTACATGTAAAGCTATTAAATGAGCAACAGCTAAAGCTGCTAATAAAAAAGGTAATAAGTAATGTAATGAAAAAAATCTATTTAATGTTGCATTACTTACTGAAAATCCTCCCCAAATTAATTCAACTAAATCTTGTCCAAATACAGGAATTGCAGATAATAAATTAGTAATTACTGTAGCACCCCATAATGACATTTGACCATATGGTAATACATAACCTAAAAAGGCAATAGCCATCATTAAAATTAAGATTATAGTTCCTATTGTCCATACTAAGATTCTAGGTGATTTATATGATCCATAATACATTCCTCTTGCTATATGCATATATACAAATATAAAAAAGAATGAGGCTACATTAGCATGAGTATATCTTATTAACCATCCATTATTTACATCTCTCATTATATGTTCTACACTATTAAAAGCTAAATCTACATTTGGTGTATAATGCATTGCTAAAAATGCTCCAGTTAAAATTTGTATTATTAAACATACTGCTAATAAAGAACCAAAATTCCATAAATAACTAATATTTGCAGGTTGAGGTGAATCTACTACATAAGAATTAAATATTCTTAATAAAACATGACTTTTTAATATTCTCATTTTTTTTTAATTTTTTTTTAATTAGTTGTTAATAAAATTTTTTCTGCTGTGCTCACGTACGTGAGTGTACACGACCGCAAGCAAAAAATTTTTAAGCGCTTAAAATTTGTTTTTGTTGCTTTGCTGCTCACGTACGTGAAAGCAGCAGCTGCTTAAGCAGACACGCAATATTTTAAGGCTGGTAAAGTTTTATTTTGTTTCTAGCTTTTGCGGAGCAAGTACTGCTAGCGTATAGCGTACTTGCGGATGCTATAGCGTACGCAACTAATTTTTTTTTGGTAAAAAAATAATTGCGTCCGCAATAAGAGCTAATCGCTAGTGAGTAACCGAAGGTTAAACTTGCCAACTAGCGCATTTAGTTTTTTAAGTAACTATAAATATATTTGCTTGATAAAAATTTTAAGCTAACGAAGCTATTCTTTTTTTTCTTACTTTTATTAAAAACTAGCTATTGTATATGCTAAGCAAGCCTAGGCAAGCAATAGCCTTATTAAAAAAAGTTGTTTTTGCTAGCGGTTAGCGTAGTTAGGCTGCGGTTAGCGTATGCCTGCTGTACAGCAGGCACAGATGCTAAGCACCTGCCTTATTTTTTGGACAAAAAAATTAAGGCAAGGCTATCGTAGGACAATCCGCAATTCTTGCGGTTGTCCTAACCAAAGGTAATTGCGATCGCGTACGCTAAAGCTACTGGAGCTACACCGCTAAATTTTTTATTTAGCTTGCATAGGCTTACTTAGCATCCGCTTGCGTTAGCGTACTTGCGGATGCTAAGCAAAGCAAGAGCAATTATTTTTGTTTGCGAAAAAATAACAAAAGCGATTATATTATTAAGCCCAAGAAGATTTGAACTCCTACAAATTCCTCATCAAGAAATCATTCTACCATTAAATTATAGGCTTAGTATTTATGGCTTGCTTGCAATTGCTCGCTAGCTTACGCTTGCATCCGTGCCTTCATCACGTACGTGACCAAAGGCAAGTGAGTATGGCCGGCACGATTGTTGCTAAGCAATTAAAAAAAGATTAATAATAATTAAAATAAAAATAAAGGCTTGCTAGCTTGCATTAGCGTACTTGCGGATGCTAAGTACACGATTTGCCTTTGGCTAGCAACGCTCGCTTAGTCCAAGGATTGCGTACGCTATACTGCAGCGACGCTCACTTAGCTAAAGCAAATAAATTTAATTTTAATAAAAATTAGCGACGCTAACCAAAGGTAAGTACGCGAGTACTGCAAGCAAACCATTAATAAAAAGTTTTTAACTTTTTATTAGAGTTAAGAAGGAATCGAACCTTTAGTTTAAAGAAGATTTGCAATCCACCCCCAGAAGCCATCTGAGAACTTAACCCCTTAAACAGCGTAGTTATGTACATAACCGGCCATACTCACTTGCCTTTGGTCACGTACGTGATGAAGGCACGCAACCTGCGGTAGCGTACGCAACTGGCTTGCTTGCTAGCGGTCACTTGTCTGCCTTGCCTAGCAGTAACGTACGTGAGCAATTGGTGCTTGTAGCCAAAGGTCGCATACGCGATACTTGACTTTACCTACTAACCGCAGCAGGACTAGTGAACAACCGCACTAGCGTAGTAAAAACTAACTAGCGTTTTATTTATTGTATTGGTAGCATATTAATTAATACTTATAATTAAACTAGTTGCATTTGCTACTTGCGGATGCTAAATAGTAGTTGCGCAAACGTTGACTAGTCCAAAGGACAAGTGCTGCTGCTTTTTAGCAGCAGCACGTAATAGGCCTTATTTTTTGTTTTTATTAGCCAATTATTTTTTTTTATAATTGCTTAGTTTTGCGTCCACTACAAGCGCTTTATTTATTTTTTGCTCACTTAGCATTGCATTAGCGTACGCAATCGCTAGCTTTAGCAATGCGATGCTAGCGAGTAACCGAAGGTTATACTTGCAACAGCTGCTTAGCATCCGCAAGTACGCTAACCGCAGTCAATTATTTTTTATAAGGGATGAGTTATTGCACTTGCTTTCGCCTAGCTTTAGCTAAGCGAGTGTACGCAAAAGCAAAAAAAATTATTAACTTGCTGCTGCTAAAAAGCAGCAGTGCCTAGGCAAGGCTATGCTTTATTGAAATTTTTTAAGTTTTTTTCATTTGTCGTCGCGTAGCGATCCAAAGGACTACGCGATTAATTAAGTATTTCCCCAGAAATAAACTGCTACAAATAAGAATAACCAAACAACATCAACAAAGTGCCAGTATAAAATACTTGATTCAAATCCATTATGGTGTTTATTAGTTAATTGATAATTAATAATTCTTATTAAAGCAACTGCAATGAATATTGTTCCAATTATTACATGTATTCCATGTAATCCAGTTGAAGCAAAAAAAGCTGAACCATAAACACCATCAGCAATAGTAAATCCTGCTTCTGAATATTCATAATATTGTAAAGCAGTAAATATAACAGCTAAAATAATAGTTAATATTACTCCGTCTATTGCACCTTTTCTATTTCCAGCTATTAAAGCATGATGTCCATAAGTTATGAAAGCACCACTAGATAATAATAAGAAAGTATTTAATAAAGGTATAGCAAAAGGATCTAAAGGTGTTATACCTATAGGTGGCCATATACCACCAATTTCTATAGCAGGTGATAAACTAGAATGAAAATAAGCCCAAAATACAGAAATAAAAGCAAAAACTTCACTAACTATAAATAATATTAAACCTAACATTAATCCATTTTTAACTTCTGTTGTATGGTGTCCTAAATAAGTTCCTTCTGTTACTACATCTTTAAACCATAATATCATAACATATGTAGTTAATATAAAACCTATAGTTAATACATATCCTCCATTATTATAACCGTGCATATATAATACTGCTCCTATTGTTAAATTCAATAATGAAAAAGAAGTTAAAATAGGCCAAGGTGAAGGATCTACTAAATGGAAAGGAAAATATTGAAATTTAATTATATTATTATTCATTTTTATTTAATTTTTTAAATTTAAGCAATAGCGATTGGCTAATTTAAAAAAATAATTGCTTAGTATCCGTAATAGCGTGTCGGCCATACTCACTTGAGTTACATTATTGTTACCTTGCGGTATCGCATTGCTTATGCTAGAATTGCTAAAGCTCGCATTAAAAATATTATGATAATTTAAAATATTTAATTGACTTTTAGCTGACGCAAATAATAAACTAGGTTTAGAAAAAAGCAGTTGCTAATCCTTTGGGTGCGGTACCGCTAGCATGCAAGTTGTAAGCCAGTAACGTAGCAAGCGTATGCTAGTAGATAAAGATAATAGATTTAAAAATTCATAGGATGAGTAATTATAAATAGAATACCTTTTAATAGATAATATAAAAAATAGAATATAACTCCAAATAAAAACAATAATTCAATTTGATGAGTATTTAACTGAAATTTTATATATGCCAATATATATTTATTTTTAAAGTAATTTAGAATTTTATCTTTATTAATTATAATTAAAGTATTTATAAATGTAAATATTAATAATAAAAAGATTATTAAGCCTAAAATAAATAATAAAACAGCAATACTATGTATCTCCTGTGATAATATTTCATTAGAATAACTTACCTTAACAGGTTTAAATATATACTTCAAGCTATCTAATATTGGAGTTAATATTTTATCAGTTAAAAAATCATTTATGTTCATATTATAAGGTGAATAAAAAAACAAATTTTAATAATAGTGTCTAACATATTAATTGTTATTCAGCATTAAAAATTGTTTTTATGTAATAAAAAACAATTGCGCTTTGCTACGCAAGCAACAGCAAATAAGATTTTTATTAATACTCTTTTAAGATTAAAAAAAGAAAAATTAGAGATTTGAACTCTAAATAAAGTCGCCACAAGACTCAGTTTTACCAATTAAACTAATTTTTCTTTGCTACCCTTTTAGTGCAGTAACTAGTGAGCACGGGACAGCTAGTTAGCGGTGCTAACTTTAGCAAGTGTACACAATCGCTGCTTGTAGCCAAAGGTCGCATACGCGATACTTGCCTTTGCCTACTAACCGCATGCTAGCTAGCAAGCAATTTGGTGCTTTAGCGTACGCAACTAATTTTTTTTGTAAAAAAAAAATAAGGACTAACCGCAGCGCTGTAACGCTAGCTAGCGATAATAATTATTTGCCGAAAACTGGAATTGAACCAATATCAAAATCTTACAAGGAATCCGTTTTACCAATTAAACTATATCGGCGGCTTTAAAAAAATTTATTTTTTAAAATTCTCGCGTTGCTCACATAGCATGCTAGCTTTAGCTAGTGTATACGACCGCGCAGTACTGCGCAAGTGAGCTAGCGATTCAAATTTATTAGTTGCTAGTAGGCTTACTTATCTTTGGATAACCGAAGGTAACTCGCGTACGCGAGCAAAAGCCAAATGCTAGCAAGCGAAAAATTGTTTTTAATTTAATTTTTTAAAATTATTATGTTGCTTGCGTAGCAAAGCGCTACTGAGTTAATCAGACTCGAACTGATATAAGCCATTACCAAAAAATGGTGTTTTCCCAAATTAAACTACAACTCACGTATTTAATTTTTCGCTTGCTCTCGCGTTGCTAGTTACCTTCGGTTACGGATGCCAGTCCTACTGCTCACTAGTGACTGCACGGTCGTGTACATCACTCACTTGGTGCGGTACCGCACCTAGTGAGTGACTAAAGCTAGCAAGTAATTGCGATTGTAGCTCTAGCTACGTAACCGAAGGTCACTAACGCGAGTATTACCTTCGGTTACTCCGCAAAAGCAAGAAGGACTAGAGCTACTAGCG